GTAGAACGGGAAGAGGGGGAGTCGTGCCCATTCTCTCTCCGGGCACGAGCAGGACAAATTGAAGACCGAATCGAATACATGTATATGATAGAACGACATATTCAAAAATACGTGATCTGATTGGATAGGCTGCCTGCAGAAAGAGTTTTCCGACCGCATAACAATTCATTCTTTTGTGTAGCGCGTGGGACCATGTCTCCCGAACGATCATAGTGCGGCCACTCATCTAAAAAGAAATTGGTAGATCTAACTTCCCTTCCCCCATACCATAGCCGGAAGGAAGGGATAGCGTATCTACAGAAGAAAGAGTAAAGGCCCTCACCTTTAATTTAGTTTAGACGCAGCTCGAATGCCTTTACGCTATAGGCTGTGTTAAGCATGCTTCTTTGACAAAAAAGAAAGTCTTTTTCCATGACAACAGTCGCGACTATACTATAAAGGGCGGGGCAGTAAGCTCTCTATCAACAACAGGGGGCTGTTCTCCTTTGTCAACTCCTTGCTTGTGTCGTTGACTTTGTCAACGCGGACCGGGGCGAGCGGAATTCAGTAGAGGCTCGAAGATACTAAGCGAAGGGCGCTTTAGCGGCTTTGCTATCCATCCTACTATACTACCGAAGGGCGACGGGCAAAGCTGCAAGGAGATAGTGTGCCTTTCTTTGTTCTCATAGCAGAGTGAGGGGCGCTATCCATCCGCCAATAGAGCCGGTTTTAGTGAAGATCCGCTCATATGCTGCATGAGGGGCGGCAAAAGACGACTTTGCCCATGAGTTAGCCGGAATTCGGACCAAAATCTCACTTGCAGCTCAGCTGACCCGCTTTCATTGCATTCGTGTCGAAAGTGGAGAATAAATAACGAAGATTCGGTCGGTTGATCTTTTCCTTTTAGTTCGAGAGGTTCGTGATGCAAGGAATTGGCCAACGATCTTCTATATGATGCTTATAGTTCTGGCTCAGAGGCGTTACGCATTGCACGCAACGATTGTCTTCCTTTCGCGGGCGAGCCTATGCGTTGAAAGTAGGTCAATCTGCTTCTTCGGTTCGCCTATTGGCTCATGTCTTTCTCACCCTTTTTTGGTGTCTTAGGAGTCGCCTAAATGCTCTAAGAAATCGGTTATCGTATTACCTTGCCCATGCGCTACTTTATCTTTTTTAATTCTTTCCGATATGAGCCGAAACCACGACTGATTGATTCGCCAATCTTAGCAAATAAGAGGCAATCTTTCGATTTCGACGAATCCGCACTTGGCCTGAAAGTCCCATCCCTAGGACCTGTAGTAGCACGAAAACAAGCAAGCTTTTTCCGATGTCTTCGACACAGGAGATTAGGACAGAGAAGTTAGCGATAGGGGTCTCTCCTCTCCCTTACCACTTACTTTTTCCTACTACTTTGAACTGACTGAGATGACTTCGCTTCAACCCAGTTATTATTTACGCAATTTCCAGATCGAGCCAAGCACTGAGCTTCATTCCAGCTTTGGAATGAGAGGAAGGGGGCAGTTACCTTTCTCGGAGGATGCTGGCTTTATTAGGTATGAGTGCCGGTACTGAACACTGGAATCGGCTAGGCTAGTAGATATAATGCTTCCACTCCGTACTCTGTAATAAGAAGAACCAAGCATCCACCGTATAAGAGAAAGACCGTCGACCCCTGAGATGAAAGAAGGAAACTTAGGTGCTGAACCCAGGCGGGGGCCCCGGATAGGAGGTCAGTGTGTGATCAGTTAGATAGGGGATCTCTTAACCAGAATTACGGAATGAGGACCGGGCCTGTACTCATGGTAACGATGGAAGGAAATATTTCGAAGACTTCTCAGTAGTGGAAGAAGGTAATATCACCTTGGTTAGGAAAAGCGCTTTAGGCTGGGCAAAGCCTTTATTTTCTTAATGGGGACCCAATAAGTTCAGTACATGTAAAGATAAATACATCACCTCTCTCCTAGGCCTCTTGGGACTCTCCTTTGGCAACCCGTCGCGCCCTCGTCGCGGCGTTAGCAGCCATTGACGATGAAGACTAAGCGAGCCGGCCGGAGCATATGCTACTTTTTCTAAATCGTGAACACCTTATCTTTCTTCTCTGTCTGATCCGCACACTCCAGACCTCGCCTCGGTTCTTGGCTTTGATCCAATTCCGAAGCTCGTTTGCTCACTAGCCGATGTCATTTTCAATTGACTTAGTTAGAAATGGGGATACCGTACCACTTTAAATTAAACAAGCGCCAGGAAAATGGAGCTTACCGCGCTGAGTTACGTCGTAGGCGAAGCTTTCGATTCGACAAATGAATGGTTGGTGCTTCCCTTCTTTAGCCTATTTGCCTATTTGGTAGATTCAATTAGGGCTAGCTCAAAGACTGGCTAATCCCAATCCGATGGATCAACTCTTTCGCGTCGCTTAACGACTTGTAACTCTGGCGAGTACCGATGCTCCAAATTGGATTACCTAGCGCTTGGGTGAGATGTTCGACAAGAGACTAAGGACTTTTTAGGTGGGAGTTCCATCCGAGACGGACTGGAATCACCGGCTCATACTAGAGCTTCCGGACGAACTCAAAAGCGAAAGATCGAAGCCTTACCTTATTCATTCGTGGAAGGAGCTAATACAGAATACGAGAAAACTCCTTCGAAAACGAAATCGGAAAGAGAGATGCTTTCAATCCAACAATTGTAATTAGTAGCCGACCTTTAATTGAAATTGACCAATGTTCGTCTATCGGCTCAAGTCTTTCCAGAAGCCGGAAGGAAGAGCGCTTTTTTGCTTTTCGTGTGATCACTTTCCATAATGGTTTCCTACCGAAGGTAAAAAGGCAAACAAAGGATACGGGGACCCAAGCTCTTATACGTGAAGTGCTTTCCGGCAAACTTAGTATCGAGAACTTCTAAGCGAATCCGTTACCGCTCCCGAAGTAAATTTACCCTCAGAGAAAGTAAATGCGTTTACACGTACGCATACATAAACAAAGTAGGGCCCAGGAAAGCCATTCCTGCTACAGAAAAATGCATTCGACCACCTGAACTTGAACGCTCTCTTTCTTTTTAACGTTCTAACTGAACACACCTTGAAGAGGGAATCATCGAGCGTAAAAGCACGCTTCAGAGCATGTGTGCCGCATAAGCTAAGTCTCGTTTTCTTTTCTTCGACCAGCACTGACCCATTGGTCAAAATAAAGTATGAGAAGAATAGGTCCCCAAAGACTTGTTTTAGATCGAGAAGTTCATTTCGCCTTCAAGTGGCTTTCGTAAGGGAGTTTCCGTCTCTATTGATTATTGGTCTAGACGAGCGCATAGGACTTGCTCATCGACTTAACTGAATGAATCCTTGGGACTGGAAGCATTATTCATCTCAAGGCTTTATCTGACCCCTTTTGATGAGTGGATTTATCGATGTGAGGTAAACCTATGGGTATAGATACTTTAACATAAAGGGCTTTTTCGTAGATAGGCTAGTACTCATTCGAGGGTAATTCTCTGCCCGGAATGAATGCCTTTTCTTTTTTTCTCTAGAGTGAAATAGAGGGAGTCTAAATTAGTTTAGACTTACGCTTCTTTCAAGAAGAGGTTTTCCTATTGAGTTGACATTTTTGTGTTTCTATACGAAATTATTGATGGATGGTTGGCTCAGTGGAAGGTATCACAGCACAGGCATGGTAAAAAAAAGATCTTTTCGTATAGCAACTAGACCGAAATTCTCTGTTACAGAGGTGAAAGCACCGTGTTTCTGTTCGGCTTCAAGGGCAGTTGGTATTTCCTGTTTTCTAGACGCACGATGGGATTTCTGATTGGTCCTCATAGCAGCTGCAGCTTCCATCTATTACTAAAATAGTATATACATAAACGTATGGATGAAAACTTTTGGAAATACGAATACAAGACAAGGCTTGATCTCTATCTCTAACCCCTGGCTGTACCAAATGCGGCCACTCCAGGTATAGGTGAGCGTTTGTTTCTATAGGGGATTGGTACCATAGACTACTCTAATGCCATAGGGACAGTAGCCGCTTATGTTTTGCCTTTATAAAACAGGAAAATCCGAACTGATATGGAAAGAGCCGAGTCCTTGTCCTTTTCTGCGGCTACTAAGCTACTAAGTAAGATACCGCCTTCGTTGAGCTTGAGCTATCGATTGAACCAACCTTTTCTTGGGACTTTAGCCTTTTTTTTTTTATCCGCTTCTATTTTCTATTTAAAAAATAGAAAACTGTGCGCTTATGCGCCTCAAAGCAGAAGGGTCTGGAGTTTTGATGGACTTTGCAGGCTCACCCATGACGGTTACGGTTTCAGTACGCTCTTCCCTCCACTTCTTAGCCCTTTGTCTCCTCTAAGAAAAGAGTCTTAGCTTCTTTCTTCTCCTAAATCTAAATAAAGAATTGGAATGCTTCTACTTTTTGGGAAATCTCTCTAATGGGTTAGGCCTGCATTCTGTATTTCAACTAACTTCGGTACGGTCCGTTGACCAAATGAAAGCAAAAGGCGAATCTCGAGGTCAATCTGATGGACTGACTGAAAGAGTTTGAAGTCAAGTCAGTCTTGTTTATCCTATCTCCGAATACCAGGAGCGAGAAAGGTAGCTATTGCCTTGATCCCATCTCTCATTCCCATTGGGAACCGGCTATTCCCACTTCTTATAAAGAATTCTAAAGAGGGAAATGCCTCATGGTCCGGAGAGAGCTTTTTCTCATTCTATTCGATGAATATCAGATCCAGTGTTAAGTCTTTTGGTAAGCGGGAGTAATCTTAGACGAATCTAGATATTAGATATTGGTGATAGTACTGGTGCTCAAGACCCGGCAGTCTTACCCAAAGATCTCTTTTTTTAATCAGGCTTCAAAGTAAAGTCCAAGTAAAAGAGTGCAGTTTCGCGAGAAAAGGGGGGACCCATAGGATAGAGAGCGGGTGGAACACTGTACCAAGGACAAGGATCGACCTTTAGTTTAGGGAGAAAGAGAAGGAGAAGATGGAACCTGATATGAAATATGAATAAGAGGTGGAGGGCAGTCCTCACTTCTAGTAAGATAGTTACGCTTTCGGCGTCAGCCAAATGATCTTGATAGGACTATAAAAGTAAAAGGGCCACGATAGGCAATAAGGAAGAACTGAGGTTCGAGCCCTCAGCGTGGTTAGCAAAGAAAAGGAAAGGGCACACAGTCTGAAAGTAGCTTCTTCCTCATCTTAGGGCGCTTGAGAAGGCTTCTTCCTTAAGAGGGATTGGGATGAACATGAACTGACATTCATGCCAGAACGTAGACCCCTTTCCTGTCTCAGGAACCGGGCGTATTCCTTTCCAACCTTCTTTGGACTGGACCTTCTTCTCTTATGAAATAAAACTTCTCTGCTGACAGAGTGCTTCGTTGATTCAAAAGCTATGTCCTTCCCGTTGCTGAAGCGCCTGCACTCTAGCACGGCGCTCTTTTTTAGTTTTTATATTCGCTTGACACTTACTTTACGTGATGTCACAGTTCGATTAGAGCTAGCTCGACCAGCAGCCCATCCTAATTCTTCGCCGATTCATCCCTTCGTTCCTTTTCTCTTGGGCATCTCATTTAGAATACAATGCATTCTTTTCGATCCCTATGTAGGCTTGCTTCGCATAGGCTACACCGGTACACTTAACACTCACCCAATCTTTAAAATGGAGTCGAATCAATCAACTGGCATATCTGGGATCCGCCCTAGGCTACTTTTTTTATTTTTTATGAAATGAAAAGTGTGAGGAACTTCTTACTCCTAAATGCAGCCGTGATCAACTATACGATACCACCAGACTATCCTCGGTACTTCCATCCACCAATCAAGGCTAGTGGAGCGAAGAGAGCCAAAAAAACGTGAGCGCCCCTACGCGAGCCTTATTGAAAAAGCCCCGTCACTATAGATAGGGCGTTAGCGCTTTACTAATAACATAAAAGGGGAAAGCCAAAACCTACTCCTAACAAGATCGAAGTAGAACATTCTCCATCCGCCCGCCAGCAGCAGGGGGGTTCGATTCCCGTTATACGCGATGTGGCGAAGAAAAGCGCTTGTTATTTGCGGAAAGGAAGAAGTCATCCCTCTTGCTGGAGGAAACTACCTTTCTATCCTTCTCCTGCCCCTCTCAGTTGGAAAAAGGGCTTTCAGAGGACTTTCCCTAATCTCCTTTGCTCCCTAATCCATTCCCGGTGCCATTCAACTATCTGACAATAGAGTATCTAAGTCAAAGCTGTTCCCGGGTTCAGGTGAAGAATGTTAGAAAGACTCTCATGAAAAAAACCTCTAACTTGGTTCGAGTGGCTGATAGCTGCTTATCGCTCCTGTCCAGTCATCTTAGTCCATGGCTTCTGTTTCATGCTTGGTTGATGGAAGACAGCTTTGAGTGCCGTTACTTTCCCCCTCCATGCTTGAAGTTCATTCCTCCGTTGTGCTTTGTCTGTCATCTTCTTTCTTCCCTTCCTCGGGCACAGTAAGACAAAGAGCTGTTTTCTTTCTTGCTTTGTTTTTTCTTGTTGCTTCTGTTTGGGCTTGCTCCTCTGTTATCCCTGACTCAAATCCCTAAACTTAATGAATGAAGGAAGGGTCTCCGCTCCTTACCCTATCGGGCAAGTGGCTTACACTCCTTGCTTGCTTTCATCCTGCTTTTAGTGCCGCTTGCTTGCTCGAAGGAGGGGCTACCGCTCTTTAACCTCGTCGGTAAAGCGGCTTGAATAGGACTTTCCCTATTTTCATTGGCCTTTTCTTCGATGTCAATGTGCTCAGGTCCTTTCTTTGCCCCTTCCCTTGGGTTGGGCTCTCCCTCAAATGCCCTTTCCCTTCGTTATCTCTACATGAGTGAAACTCAAGCACTCGAAAGTAGATTAGCGTCACGCCAACGCAACTCTCAAACCATCGGCGAGAGGAGAGTAGGTCCGGCTATGACTTTCATAGGAACCGTTGGGCCACTATGCCATAGTGAGAGTAGGGACCCATCCCATATGACTCAGAGTCAAAGAAAGCTCTTAGCCTCCGACCAGTGAAGATCAGGAAGCCGAGAGGCGGATGAGCACCTGATCGTTTTCTACGCAATTCATTGAGTTGATGGAGTACCGAGAATAGTCTTTAGCTAGAAGCTCAGAGGCTTCAGAGGCGCCAGCCATTAGCTCAAGTTAACCCGCACTTCCTAAGGTTACGGTTACGGAACGAAGGAGCCCGAGCTATATGCTTAATGAAATTCTATGACAGATAGGGATGTCGATAGAAAGAAGGGAGTAGAGTAGACATCTTCACATACTCTATTTTCAGATCTTTTTGTTCAGGGCGGAGAACATTATCTTTCATTCCTCAGTCGCTTGCCCGAAGTTTTATCAGTAGTTCGGCTCTTTGCCCCAACACTCGACTTCAAGCTTAGGTAGCCGTAGCCATTTCGGATTCGGGGACGGGTCCGCGCAGTAGGAGAAAGCCTTCTTTCTTCATCAGCAGGAGCAGCCTTTAGGTCTAACTCTAAGACTTCAACCTATCTTTCATCAAGCCAGAAAGCAACCAAAAAAGCCACTTGAGCAGAAAACGGCTCAAAGAGCGAAGTTTAAAGGGCTCAGTGCCTCATAGCTGTTCCGAGCCGCATTTACTATGTCACAGTCCAATCGAAGAAGCTCGTATCCGCGTCGGACGAAGAGCTTTCTCAGACTCCTCAAACATGGGAGGGGAGTACGGTCATAGAACGAGTCCCGAACCCGAACCGGTCAAAGACGGACCTGTATACTCTTATTAAGAATATAAGTGCCCAGGCTATTCATGAAGAGGAGAAGCCAAATCGATCATAACAGCACTTCCAATAGTTGAATCAAGGGATGTGGAATCGACGAATTCTTGACCTCCTCAGGGGAAAGACGAAGAAGAGCTTAGTTGATAGGATAGAAGGAGGATTGCTTCTCTAATCTAACCCATACATAGACGAAAGTCAGGCATCGGTGGAAGTGCTAAGCGCAAAAAGTGAAGAAGCTTTGAAGCCGATCGAAGACAGCGAGAGTAGCAGCTGATCTTCTACCTGATCTATCTACCATATTGATTGATGTATTAGAGAGACCAAGTTCCTACGAGGGAAGAAAAGATTCACCAGCTCTATCGATTATCAAATCCCTGTACCTTTGTGAAAGACATCGCATGGAATAGCTTACACGGGAACGGGGAAAGGTAGAAACTCAGATTCAAAATAGAAGTTCCTGAGCTAGAAGGAATGGGGTCAGGGGTGGAGACTGACTGCCAAGGAGCGTAGCAGCTCGACCAGAGGGAGAGGAGTGAAGCTGCTTGACCGAATAAGTGAAAGAGCGAACCGCAACTAGACCTGATAAAACAGCAGCTTTCAGGCATCCGGAGGTCTTAGATAGAAGATGAGCCGACAGTAGGACTCTCTGAAAGCTTCAAGTGTAGCATCGTAGATTACTAGCTGCTAAGAAAGACTATCCGGTAAATGGATATTGGGTTGATCCCCATTCCTGACAAGCCAATCGATTGGTAGATCCTAATTATCTGGTTGAGGAAGCACCTTTCAGTTAAAAAATCCTCAATTCGAAGTGGTGAGTCAGTCTTTGATTCCACGGCAGAGTCAGTGGTAGTTCCTCTTTCTACGACACCTAGGGATCACAGCCCTCAACCATGGGCATGGTAAAAAACAAATATCAATTTGTTTACAGTAATATCAGGAAAATAAGAGAATTTTTTATTCAAAAAGCGTACTTGGCAGTACCCAATGTGGCGTGACTAGCCGCCTACCGTTTCGCACTCGCCTTCTATAAATATGGCTAGAAAATCATCATACCAGAGAGAGAGAAATGACATAATCAACCGGAAAAACCCCCTTTTTTTGGGGGGAAGCCGCTGTAATGCTCACCTTTTCTTACGCAACTAATCCTTCCTTCGCTGCAAATGGCTGAGCTACCGCACTATGTTACTTCCATTGATTAAACAACACAACTAGCACTAGAGCCAGTATAGATAAATAAATAATAAACAAGTTCCGCTGCCATATTTTATTTCATTTTTTTCTCCGGATCAAAGCATGTATCAAAGGGCCTTGGATTGCCCCATCAACGGCAGACCGTCAGATTTCTTCAAGGTGAGTCGTGGACTCAGGTAAGGATGCCCACTGTCCCCCTACTTGTTCACATTCTTATCACAGATTCTATCAGCAAGTATCTGTGGTCTAAGCCTAGGCCAATCAACAAGTGTGAAAAAGCCCCAAATGTTCAAGCAATCAACCACGGACAGTAAGCAGATGACATCATTCTCATGGGGGAAGCGAGCGAGTCTGAGGCTAGGTTCTTTAGGCTATAATTTCTGTGATGTAGTAAAAAAAGAAAGAGCAAGGTTTTATCCCGCAACTCATAGGAAACTATATGGTTCGGCAAGCAAATTTTTGACTCTAAGGAACCGATCCAGCACCTTGGAATCCCCATTCATTATAAGGAGAAAAATCGGGAGATTCGAAGAAAGATTCACTTTGGTCCAAGAGATAGAAGGTTGTCCTTAGCAGGAAATCACGCTAATCAAATCGACTCTAACATGCCAGTCTACAGAGCTTCCCTGAAAAACTAGCGATTCCCTATTCCCAAAGGAAAGGCCAGAAGAATAAAATAAGATGATCAGGAAATGACTCTGGGTGGGAAGTCAGTGCTCACTCCTTTTGATTGGAGTGAGCACTGGCTTCGAAGACTCCCGGGCGGAGGCTAGCCTCACACACGAATACAAGAAGACAGCAAACAACTCAAGGGAAGAAGCTAGCACCGACTCTAAAGCTAGGACGGAATGCTTTCGGGGCTGCTTACCGAATCCTTACCACAACCGGAAAACGAGTTACTCGCTCAGGAAAATCAGCACTGATGAGCTTCTTTCCCTCATCCTCGATCTGTTGACCTAACTCAGGGCGATACCTTCGGTTGGGTTTTTAACTGGCTTTTTGCTCCTTGTGATGAAAAAGCAGTGCATGGCTATTTCTGGATCCAATCCTGGCATCTCTGAATATGTCGATGCAAGCTCTAAACTGCTTGAGCAACCCAATCAATAGTTATTTTCTGGTGCTGGTAAAGATTTTTAGTAATAAAGGTAGGTTGAGGGTCATCATGTGTGCCCAGATTGGCCTACTCGAGCTCATTAATTGTGGGCTGGCCTCCATATTCTTTTCCGAAAGGAGCTGGACTGAAGCCTATTTCCTCTACGTCTTCTTCTTGTGCACCATCTGGGTAATAGTCTGAGGTTTCTTCATTTGAATAATGCTTTTCATAGATAAGTTCTTTTTATCTGGAAGAATACTCTGATGGGGAAGTATAATAACTGCTACAATCTTCTTAAAAAAAGAAAAAGGCATGCGAAACCGAGAAGGAAGTTCCTTATTCACTATATCCTGTGTGAAAGAGCCAAATTTCTTTTTTTAGCGTAGCGTAGAGAGAGGACTTTCGGGTGAACGAACGATTTCAGATGCAGCGACCATGGCCTGATTTTACGTAGTTCCGTATATTGATTCTGACGAGTGAATTTCATCCATTTACTGAGAAAGGAGAGGAACCTACCTATCAGAAGAGGTTTTAACTAGAATACGAACTTCATAAGAGGATGCCCTATTATATTAGAGATATAGGTTTGGGAAAATGGGGTTTTGACCTAGTAGGGGTGTTCTGCATTTTTTGATGTAGGTTGGAGTAAGAATTTTGTGTCGAAACGAAAGTCTCATCTGAGAATTCCAGTCGATGATGGGAGTTCCTCGCCTCTGGATGATGGTTTTTTTATCTTCATCTCTTGCATGGGTTGATTCACTGTAATAGGTTTGGTCATCTACTCTGTATTAATGGAATTGAAGGAGGGTCTAGGTATCTCTACGGCAGATATAGAATGGATCTTTGGGATCGAATCTGCACAAGACCTAAATGACTTCTTTTTTGAATCTTTTTCAACAATGAAGAATCCGGGGTTTTCTTTCTTTTACAGTCAAATTACGGTTGAGGATGTGTCGAAAAAGCGATCAATGGATCTTCGGTTGCTTCATGGGGTTGCGTACGGGCATCCGTGGTTCGCTAGATGGGGGTACAGATTCTGCCATGGAAGCTTTGGAGTGACCGAAAACAATTACGACAGAGCAATCGACATTCTTAGTTCATAATAAGATCATCCAAGATTTCAGTAACACGAACCGATGCAGAGAAATCAAGCAAGCCATTCGTTATTACGAAGATTTGAGTGAGACCCAATTGATCACAATCAGAGATCTTCTCAGAGTCATGCTTACTCTCAAATCCCCAGCTCCTGCGCAGAGGAAATCGATCATGGCTACCGCTGTTTCTTCTTCTACTTCTTCAAGACTTTCAACCAGAAGAGCCCTGCAAAACAAGCATCTTCATCTTGTGAGAGAAAAATCGGTGAAATTTCACTACTGCAATCGCTAATATGGATAGCGGATGGCCTGCAAGAAGATTCGAATATGCAGCACAAATCATTCTTAATGCATTGAAAGAAAAGAAAGAAAACAAGTTTAGCCATGGCGGGATGAGTCGGCAGGAAGTGCGAGACGCAGCTCGGCTGCACATTGGTGATACGGGTTTGCTCGACTATGTGCTGAAATCAATGAACAATGTAATCGTTGGAAGTCACATTGTCTGTCGTGCTGTGAACCCATCCACTCGGGTTTTGGAATACACGATTCATGAGCTTGGTAATCGTGTTCTGATCAATGAACCGGAACCTGAAATAGTTCCTGAGCCACTTCCAGTACCTGCTCTAGTGCCTGGGGCTGATGTTTACAGTGATGTCGTCTACTTGTATACAAATGTACTACTATTGTATTGGGTTACCCGGAATCAAAATTGGTTGAGTTGGCGACTCGGGAAATTTTGGACAGCAAGCAGTGAAGGAGTGACCTTTTAAGGATGAAGATGATCAATTTCTGAGATTCATTTGCCGATTGATGCCAAGTTCAAGAGAGCTAAAATATGAGTTGACGAGGGAGCCTGGTGAGCTTATAGTGGTTCCACCCTATGCTACAGTTGGTGAGCTGAAGGAAGCAGTACAGAGTGCAATGAGGGATACTTACTTTATTATGGAACAGTTTGTGGTAACTGATATTGAAGACATGGAGGGAATGGAGGATGAGGTTTTTATTCCAGCCCTTATTAGATTAGCACCCTGTCGATCGATGCCCCTACGTCCACCAGGGGAAGACCCAAACCCGACTTTAGCAATAGCTGCTGGAGAAAGAAGCGACTCACCCAGAGGGAAGAGAAAACTAGGCTCTTACGCAATTAGTAGGGAACAGAGGAGCAACCTACTCTTACCTTTAGGACCGACCAATAACAACCTATTCTCTTACACAATCATTTCTGTACTCAGATATGCTCCTACTAGCAGAGGAATGACTCTAGTTATGCCTTTATTTAGGATTTAGGAAGGCATGGGATAAGGGCTGCCCTTTCTATTAGCTGGATGTGCCCGTATCCTATCTTCCATTAGGCAGCTATCCTAGGAGCTAGTCTGAAGTAGGAAGCTCTGCATCGTCAATAACAGCGTGAAGTGCCCCCGATCTCTCTGCTGAACCTATCCGCTCTTTCTTTCCTTCCTATCTGCCTAGCTAGCTTTCCTTTATGGTTGTCCCAAGATTATTCCCTATGGAGTTAGCTTGTGAATGGGAATAAGGGTGATACCTTCCCTGCGCACTAGTGGAACTAACTGCTTTCTTCTTTGTGATGATAGCCTCTGGGAGCGCCTTTTTAGGCCCAAAATACGGTGTTTCCTCAAGTCTGATCCTTTTTATGTCACTCTTATGAGTGGAATCGGGCTTTAGGAGAAAAAGACGCTGTTTCCTAGCTAGATGCGGTAGTTTCTGGACTCCAATACCTGAGAGCTACTCGAATATTGCTTCTAGTCGCCGAGCTGAGGCTATCTCTTTCCTAGGTTTGGCTAAGGCAAATGACTGAACCTGTAAAATAGTTAATTTAATGTTATCAGCCAACTCCCCTCTTTCTTCTTCTACTGATGCTAAGTATGCTTTCCCTCCAGGGATAGGACTGATGCCCGCTCGAAGCAGCCTTCATTGATATTGATCACTCTTACTATAGGATAAGAATATTCGTAACTAATAGACTGAAAGGAAATAGTTAAAGCTCGACTGTTAAGGAGAGGAAAGAAGACCTGACTAGGATAGCTTCCTGGCCTAGGTAGTTTGTATGTGGTAGTTAGCTTTCTTTTCCCTAGATTGCTTAGTGCTGAGCTAAGTTCCGCCCTTTCCTATAGTTATAGTAGGAGGTTTACTATGTCCTCTAGGACGGAAAGGGATAAGATCAACAATGCCATCATTGACTTCTTCCTCTGACCGGGCTTTTTGTTGATTGACTGAACCCGGACTTCTTTTCCAATCCAAGCAACCTACGTGATCAAGTCTTCACGTAGTTCCTTCTCTCACGCGCTTTTCCACGATTCGCCTGTGGTAAAGCAGCTCTTTAATATCCTTATTGCTCGAGTGAGGTTTCAACTATGCTAGGAGGGGCTAGAAGGTAGGAGGCTGGGGGTCTAGGTCACAGTACGATAACCTATTATCCAACCTCTTATTACTGGGCTTGGGAGCACCCTTTCTCAACGTCGAAATAGGCCAGGGTTCGTCTATTTCGATAGAAAAACCACAACTTTGAGAGACCAGACCAAACCCACTTTGGGAACTCAAAGACCAGGAAACGGAAGCACGCTTGAGGCAATAGGGGATTGAGTGGGGACGGACACCATCCCTGCGGAATGGAAAGAAGGCAATCCAACTTAGTGAGCTCGAACGCGCGACCATGGAGACTCTATCTTTGGCGGGGGAGAATCAGAAAGCGGAATACCGGAGTGAACGGCAAGAAATGCAGGTTGCTTGCTTACTCAGTGGCATCCACAACTGGATTTTCTCATTTTTTTTTAGGTATGAATCACTTCACGGTAGAGAAGAGTATTCACTACGACACATACCTTGACCATAGATCGAGTGTAGGGCAGCGGGCAGAGGTTTGTCGATCTGCAGCTCTCGACTTCGTAGTGCCAGCTGTAGGGCTAGGTCACCTAAAATATGTAAGTGTGGGCCCTGTTCCACAATCTCAAAACTCAAACCAATATCAGCCGAAACAGCTGTCAAAAATCTGGTGTGTCACCTCCCTGCCTACGATCAAAGCGAATTGTCTGAACAGAATCTCATCAATGATTCATGGGGTACACTCCTACCTGCATAGAATGAGGAGGAAAGGGGCAACTATATATACGATATTTGTGGAAAACAGATCTGATTTCCTTCGTATGCTCTAACTGCCCTAAGGTAGCCGGGGACCGGGTGAAGCAGTCTCGAATGCCTTCTGTAGGGCTAATGTCAGCCTTCCTCCTTATGGGGCAACTCTGAGATGCCCGCTTTCTCTACTAGCTCATCAACTCCTGTCCTAGGGCAATACATACTCCCACCAGCTTTTGAAGGAAGGGAAGGTAATGTTGAAGTTGAAAAACTTCGAATCCTTGTTGCGTTCTCGCTTTATTACTTTGGACTTTCTATTACTGTTGAAGAAAGTGGCAACTCCACTCACTGCTCATCAATAGGCGTAGGAAGACTATCCGACATGGGAACGTCGGTAAAAATGGGCTTTTTTGCGGGAAAAACGGCAAATAGTTAAAATCATTCATATTCATATTTAGAAGAGAACTTAGTGATCCAGTCCGCCTACGAGAGGCAACTTGTGATTCACCCGGGTGCCCACCCCTCATGCTACCTACAATCTTTGTTTGGTACTACGCATCTTCACGGAGAATTACATTTGTATTGGGACATGCATGAGCTCGACATCGTCAAAGCTCTCGATCAGTTGTTTAGCTGTAGAATGAAAAGAGCGGAGGTTCCCATGGGTTCTTCTTTCTTTCTTAAGGATGTTCTTGTTTCGGTAGAAGGGCATGAGAGTACTCAAGTGAGTGAGAAATTGGGTACATACGCACACAAGCGTGTCCAAACTTCTTCACGAGGTCTTGTCTCCCACAACCTGTCTCAGACCTGTCTTTCTTCTCGGATGTCTCGACAGTCGTTTACTTGTTAAAGAGGGAAGAGAGCAGGAACTATACCTAGGTTATTGTTGAGAGACTCCAGTCATTTCGTCTTATATGAGATGGTTAGTTAAGGGTATTTATAGCGCACAAGCCTATCAATAATAATGATAAATATGACTTAACATGATTAGACACCATATGGATGATCTCTCAGGTCGAATGACTTGAAGAAATGGGTCACTTTCGGGCAAGGGACAGGAAGAAGACATTTAAAGGCGCTCACAAGGCGCACAATAATAAGATGTAGGAGTAGAATGAGATTTTTTTGATCGAGTAAAGCGAAACTGGAAAAACGGAACCTGTTGCGGTCACCAGAGAGTGGCAGAACCTGTAGTTGCTGATGTATCCCCAACCAATCAGTCCGCCCTACATTGCCAACGCGAAAAAAATGTTATCGGAAATGGGGGTCGCATCGGGCAGGGAGTCTCGCGTCGGGGGTCTATAAAAAGGGGGCGGGCGATAAGGGAGGCGATAAGGAAGCACATAAGCAAGACGAATCCCTTGATTGGTAGAGGTCGGCTGATATTCGAACAGATAGAGAAGAAGCTGAGCGCCACCCAAATTGGATGATCTCAAGGCCGATGTGCAAGATCCACTATCTGACTCTCTACTTGCTATAGGTCTATCGAGCCTGTCTTTCTTAACGCCGCATTGCCTTTATTTCCGAAACTTGGATTATTTGAAAGAGAGCGAGGGATCCCGTCAGTCCCATGCACTTCGCTCTTAACGTAGAATAGGGAGGTCAAAATCTTTGCGATTAGGCTTAGCGGGGGTGCTACTCACCGGTCACAGATTGGAGCTATACTTCTCATTTTTTGTATAGAAGAAGGAATAAGGCCTTACCCAAATTTATTTAAAATAAGACCCGCCGGATCTTGGGATTTTCCCAGTCTCATGCTGAGGGGCCAGTAAGGTAAACAAGTACTCCTCCTTGCCGTAACTATTCTAATAAGAAGGTAATTCACTTCGAAATCCGCTTTTCACATATGTTGTTGGAGGAGATTCCATGGCATCCTTTAAATTTAAAAGAGATTGGGTTGGTGCGAATTGGTACTAAGGTACCAAGATCGAACATAGAAAAGAGAAGGAAGCTTCCCCTTTGCCGATTTGACCAGGGCATCTGAAAGTTGTGGATGTCTTCTTCAGCAATGAAGATTTGGTTATATATAGAGTGCCCATCCATGAAGGATAGCAACTCATGACCAGCAGCTGAGTCAATCAGCGCATATCCGCCGCTCGTTGGCCTCTCTCCCCACGCTAGCCTTTCTTCACGAACGCTTTATGAGCGGAGTCAGGAGATAAATCGAGGTGAAAAGAACCCAGGTTATTTCATATTAACATTATACCGCTCATCCTAAGTTTGTCATTTTTTTAGTTTGGTAGTTTACAAGTTTTTTACTAGGCTTTTGAACCACAAGTTATTACAGAATCTTGCTTGAACATGAATATTGGCCCAGTCAGTAAGGCGACATTTGCGTCGATCACAGATGATCTCACTCAATCTTATAAAATTCCTCATTTCTTGTTATTGGTTAGCGAGCGGAGAGATGTGACGCAGAAGGAGGTCTGGACTCCTACTCTTTAGCAAAGAAGGAAGGTTGGTCGTAGATCATGGAATTTCTTGTAAAGAGAATTGACCGTCGCTGAGCATATGACAGGGCAAGACAAGATCTCCCATTTCAGAGTTATCTGAGCCATTCACTTATTACTCCATTCATTCGCAAGTCACTTTCTTCTTGCTTCTTTTTCCAAAGATGAATTTCTTAATGATAGTTGGTTGTATTCACAAATCAATAATAGCCTGTTCTACAGCAGGATTCACCGCATTTTATATGTTTCGGGTGGATCTATTTACTGACTTTTGAGGGTCATTTAAAGGTTCATTTTCAAAATGATAGTGGCAAAAAAAGACCCCGTTCTATTCTTTTTCATTCGGTCTTTATGAGGGATCTGGCTGATCATCCATCGGTCTGTGTACTTAATGTGTGGTAGATATCGAGGCATTGTTCACTTTCCTCTATCTATGGAACAGCTTTCGTTAGGTCCTTTGGCTGACAGCAGGAATGGCGGTATTGGTTCGAATCGAGGGCACAGTGTGGGTAGTCTCAGTTGGGGATGGAAGGAGCTAATGGCCTTAATAATCTCTTACTAGATGTTAATGAGTATTACCTTATAGAACTCCCATCTGAGGAAATGTAAGGGTCTAATTCGCGATGGACACTTCTCGGGTATTTTGGTTTGCCACTGCTTCACACCAGTCCGGTGCAGGCTCTGTAAAGGTTCGGCGGAGGTTCTCAATCATCGCCTAAGCTCTGTCAGCTCGGTCTGTAGGTGTAGGCCATCAGTTCGTATCATTTACAGAAGAATCTGTCTATCATACAACCAGGGATGGGTCTTCATGGGCTGATTGGTGGCTCTGTCATTAACATAGAATATAGAAGCACAATCCGAGCTTCCGGGATCCGAGATAACAGTCTAATTTGGAGATCGGGATGCTTAATCGGCACACTATACTAGGAAAGAAAAAAGCGAATTCCGATCCTTGGTCAGGAATGGAGGGCTTCGCATTAATAGAATAAGGCAAATGAGCCTCTCTTCTCCGCTTCCAAGAAGGAGCTTCAGCGATTGATCGGCCAGGTCCCATCATCCAATCCACAAAAATGATCTTCTCATTTCATCGTCAAACCAATGAATTGCATTGATTAAAGGTCTTGCTCTCAATCTGAATTGACAGTGCGTTCCCTATATGAGGGAGGTAGTGTAGGAATGGTGGGCCGAACCTCATGAGTTCGGGGAAAACTTCCGGGTAGAGCTTTCAAGGATCTCTACTCGTACGCTGGTATACTTTGATCCTTCCTACTACCATCCGCTCCATCTCATAGCTTGCGTGATCCCTTGCTTTGCGTAGGAACATGAGCAACGAGGTATGACTCCTTATTAGGATGGCTTCCTCTGGTTGAGTCAATAAAGCTAGCTGCTGCTTTTAAACTAGACTGATGTAGTGGGCTTGGAAGCACAGTACGGGCAGAAGCAATCCCCAAGCATCATTTTAGAGCTCATTAGTATTAGTGTGAAACCCAAGTTCAAGGGGTGCAATAGGTCACTATAGGGACATGAACCCTCCATAAAAGACCTTCTTTTAGGCCTAGAAAGGGAATTCACTTATAGATAGGAATAGGCTCATGCAAAATAAGTATATCGGGAAACGGGAGTCAACGGGGGGCAGTTAGCCCGGTCGATAGATGCGGTGCTGAGGTCGCACTTCTCTTAATGAGTCTGTCCATTCGAGCAGTCTGTCGGAAAAGGTTGTAATCCCTCTCTTGGTGATAGTAGCTCTTCATCAGCTTATCGTAGGCTGAGCTCTTCCGCTAGCTTACTAGCTCTGGTAGTAAGGCTCTTCGGTCAATAGTTCCACTGGAATAAAAACCTGTATCACTGCTTTTTATTTTTATTTTTAGTATGAGCTCTCTCAATGAAAGCGTTTCGGCGGGAAATCGCTAAGTTGGTTAGAGTCCTAGTCCGTACCCGCCTATAAGTGAACCGGGTTTGGTCCCTGCCTCATCCCCGTGACCGTAGCGGGTGAGGTGTAAGCTGGTAGCTGGGTTCTGACCTGTGTACTGCTACTGCAAAGTGTTTTTCCCGGTTCTACCTGTCATCAAGCACTTGACTGACCCCTGATGGATGAGTAAGCGGGACTAGTTCCGGCTGGATGAATGGGGAATAACTGCATATCGAAATCTACTTGAAACGGAGGGCTTCGACAACTCGACTTATCCGCTTCCCATGATCGATCCCGATGAAACCTCAATATCTCAGGTGGGAATGATATACGACATGGTTCGTATAAAATAAAAAAGGCTAACTATTCATTGCATGACTAGTCACCTGATGAAAGACTGAAGTATTCGTCCCTCTCTCCGATCAATGGCTATCTGGGCAAGTGAGAGAATCTATTTCCCTTAGGTTTAGGATTTATGTTGACTTCCTCTAGTAGCTAGTTTAGAGTTCCTCTCCTAGCTGCTAGCTGTCTTCTTTCCTAGTAGCTCGGTTCTTAGGTAGCTTCCTATCCTATTAGCTCCTAGCTCTCTTCTTCTAGCTAGGTAGCTAGTGCTTAGCCAACCCTTACTTATCTATTGCCATCCGCCGCCCTTTATTCGAATGGTGGTTTCCGCTTCCTTCTCCATACCATAGAAAAAGGGCTTTCCTACTCTGCTTCTGATTTTTCGGATTATTAGGAAAGAGTTGATCCACTACTTGAAAGTGAAACCACTAATTGAAAGCACTGGCCGTCCTACAGAAATCCTTGCTTTTAACCAGCTTTCCCAATCAATCAATTCTAGAAGATGCCTAGTCATTGATCGAGCTTACAAGCAAGGAACGAAGTTCTCAGTCCATGGTTCCTTGTCTTCATTCCTGGAATGAGAAATGCAGCTGTGTTGGATCGTGACCTCCCGTAACTAAGATGGAAAGGGAACTTGCTTTCCTGTGTCGGATGGAAAGGAACTCTCACTCGGAATGGAATGCCAACAAATAGCCGAATTGGCTTGGCTATGTTCTTTTTACCGGTAAGTGGTTTGAGGAAACCAAGCAGGCAATGAACTGGCCAGGCAGTCAAATAGAAAAGGATCCTCCCCTTTGTCTTGCCATGGATTCGAACTGAAAGTCCCGGATTCGCAGCTCAAGAGGAACGAGTGACCAGAAGGAGAGGAGGGAGGCGTGTTCTCGGTTAGAAAGAGAGTTTCCTAGGTTGACAGGGATGCCCCTAGATGCCACTAAGAGGTACTTTCCTAAATGAAGTGGTCCAGGACTCTAAGTAGTGGTTCCTGCCTTGAGTGGAAGACTGCACTTGAGAATCTCTAGGGAGAGGAGAGTCCTGTGTTTTATCATAGAAAGATCTCTCAGCCTTTTGGATTGCTATGAAAGATGGGGCTGGTATGGTCACCAAGGTAAGGTCTAGGGCTGTTCCCGACGGTTCTTTCGAGTGAACGGTAAGGCTAATGGTACTACTAGTCAACTACACTAGCGGACTATTTATGCGCTGACTGAACTTGCTTCGTAGTGTCTCAAAAGCCTTTCTTCATAACCTTTTCCAGGACTTGAAAAGGGCTGCCTTCGACAATCCAATCATAAGGAAGGAGAGATTCACTAGATGGGATAGAATGTAGTGATGAAGCGAGTTCCTCTGCAGCTATTCCTTCTGCCTTTTCTGAAGTGACAGAATAGCCAAATGAATTGGCCTCCCCTCCTAGTTTTTGGGAGTGGATTTACTAAAAGGCTTATGAGTCTCATTTCCCTCATCTTGAGCTGAGGTAAGTAAAGTCAAAAAAAGATTATAAGATCTAGAAGGCCAAAAGCTATTGATATGGATACGGACCCGATTAGAGGTTTCCGAGGAATGCATCTTACAAGGGCCTGGTACATGAGACTACAAGAAAATGTTCCCCACAAGTTAGAGTAGTTTTGTCCTTTAGTTTGAATGCTAGTTCCGAATCATGCAAGCGATCGAATAGGTTCCTTTCTTTCATACGAGCGAATAGCTTGCAGCAGGACATTTAGAAGGCACTCACTGAAGGAATGAAGGATAGGCTTTTTTATCTAGGTCCTGCCCTATAGGTGGATACAGACTCAGAGTCAAGACCAGTGACAGCTACTATGGACATGAAAATCTCTATCTCGCCTGCGAATCCGTGGCTAGTCATTCCCACCTTCATAGCATAGGAAAGATCGCCCAGTCCGGATCGAATCTAACGGCTATGTGCGGATCGCCTTTCGCTGAGCCGGTTGTGAGATCGATCCCTTCGACTAGGAATTCCGACAACATAAAAGATCGCCTTGCCTTTGTCGGATGGGGATTGGTTACATGTCCTGTTCATTCTGCTTTAGCGCGCTATGGTGAGTCCACTACTGAGTGAGAATTTGTGAGACTCCGAGAAGTGAAAGAGGGCTTTTGCATCCCTATACGACTTTTTTCTTCTTTGCTCATCAAAGGAAAGGGGATTGGATAAAGCGTAAACTCTGGAGGCCGCCGAGGGTTAGGTTCGTAGCAACTAAAGAGGTTTGCAAGGTACAAACAAAGGTCTGGTTTAGACTACAAAGAAAATTCGGGCCTATCTAACTTACTGTTAGCTAGCTTTGCCACAGCAGTACTCCTACTTCCAGATCCAGAAAGATTTTAAACAGCAACATGAAAGTCTGTCCTTTTGGCATCAATGACGATTTCCTTCATATAAGCACATTGACATCGTGAAACTTGTTAAAAACCCCGTCAAATTGGCTGTGAGTCCATTTCCCTTCTACGGAGATCGAAAAAAAAAAAAAGGCCCCGTCGCCTTTGAGAGCAGTCCAATACCAGTGGATTCATTAGCAATGGTAGGAGGAAAAAATCCACTACGCTTTGAGCCAGTTATTCATTCTTTAAGGCCGGGAGCCGGGAACTCAAAAAGTATCCATCTGGATGGTTCCTTGCCCACTTCTCTTCCGAAAAAACTTCCAACAACGTGCCATACCATAAGGGCTAAGATCGCTTATTTTCAATAGCTGCGGTTTGTATTGCTCCTCTTTTGGAGATAGGGATTCTTTCTTTTGAGTCACGTTTCCTCCACTTGGGAAAATGGGCTTACTCTTTCCTTCCGTCTAGCCCTTGGTACTCTGCATCTTCAGGTAGAATGAATTTTCTTGCAAGAAAGGGTGGAGACTCTATACATCGATGTGGGTCACTTTGTCTTGTGTCGCTCTACGATCTTGTTAAGAATAAGAGGTCACAATTCCGGAAAGCGAACCTAGCCCCATTAATCCATAACTTCCTTCGTTTGGTATCGAGATCGTCGAGTAAGCTACTTATAACTTGATGGGGATAGCCAGATTTCTAGACTAGAAGGGAGAGTTTATTCCCATCTGAAGGTCCACGTCTAGGAGAGCACCTCTTTCTTTTTCTGGCTTAGTCGTGAAAAGAGAAAAGAAGAGTGCAACGAGCTCCTAAGCCCAGGGGCATTCATCCTATGTTGACTTCACGGCATAAGGTCTCATCACAACAAGGGTAGGAAAGTAGGCTATGAGTAGATCCCGTGATCAACAGAAAGAGCCCTTCCTCTAGTTCTAGTAGCTAGGGAGCTTGAAAACAGACGGTTTAGAATTTTTGTGTCAGGTGCAGCCTAGAAGAAGCTGCAAGAGAATCTATCCCCTTCTTCCCGGAAGTGACATATTCAAAGGAAACTTCCTAAGGCCAAGCAGAGATTAAGATACCCACGAGCAGATGTTCTCGAAGAGGCAAGGCAGCTATTGAATCCCCTGTTTCGGAATAGAATAGGCAGCTAGATAAGACGCCCTCCCCTCTGACTCTTGATGACGAATAGTTTGTGCAAGATTTTTCCTTACCTTAGCATCTGGGTACTGCTGTACGTCTTTAAGCCTATTATATACCTACATTGACAGACATTGAGTAGGAAAGAGGAAATCTCTTTTTTGCCTATCAGCTTTTGCTGGAATAACCGGTCTTTTAAATTTTAAAGAAGACTGATCTCGAATCCCTATCCCTAGAATCAGCTCTTAGTCTGAGTTTCGGGTTTTCAGGAATTGAATCATCAACTGTGCCCCTACGGCTTCTGCAGCCTTCTTTTCAGACTTGGATTTCTGGACAGCAGACACCCATTGATCAGCAGGTGGAATGGGGACCTTAACCATCCTAGGTTTCTATGGAAAGTTAGGCATCTTCCGCAGGCTTTAGATCGTCTCACTTGGAGGATATGAAAGACTTATTATTCATAGAAGCTTCAATTTCTCTATCCGTGACGGTAGACCTCTGTAACAGGATACTCTGGTACACTGCGAAAATTCTTCGACATCCGGTGGTTTGTACCTTTTAAATTAGAATCCTAAAACAATGATTATTGAGTTGGAGCCTCCTCCTCTTACCTTGTTTCAAAGCTAGCGCCCCTGCTCTTTCTATGAGTTGGCTACTATGTCTGTTGTACGCTCTCTTTCTCTTCACACCTGGCCACCCCTAGTTTAGTTCCTTTCTGCTTGCTACGGCCTGTTTGGTGTGGTTTGTTACCCACTTACACCATCCTTTCTTATTGGCGTTAGATAAGTCTCATTTTTGAATCCCATATCCCATAGGGGAGGGAGGGTTTCACACTTGATACGATAATCTAATCATCTATTTACATAAAGAAAAGTTCCGGGAAGAAATCCACGCTCCGGACAAGCACACGGGTACTAATAGAAGCCCTAATAACGTGGAACCACATGATGAAAGGAGGAAGGTTATGGAAGCCATGCTGCAACCAACATACCTTCTGGCTACGAACAAGCCAAGGCTCGTTCAGTTTGCTCACCTAGCACGCACCACCGAGCGCGCAGATCCTATGCGCGTCACTTCCTGCCTCGGAACAGAAGCAAGGCAAGCTCTAGCAGTTGGAGAAAGGGCAGGAAAAAGAAAAAGGTGTGTGAATGAAAGCATAAATGCGAGTTAAAGAGTAAGAAAACAATGTCTCAGACAAGAGCCTAGAGAGCAACTCAATCGCCACCACACAAGGCCATTATGGCAATTATACCTGCTCTGTGCTTGCTGCTAGATTTTGATACTTCTAGCGATGCCCAACTTTTAAAACTAAGTCTAAGGTCCTGAGGAGCTCTACTACCTTAATTTACTGAATGTGAATGTCCAACCATCGGCTAAAGCCCTTCGGGCCATACGCTAAATTCGCTACTGACGAAAGCGAAACAATAACAATCGATGTTGTCTCTTTACTAACAGACCTGTATTACAAGCTCTTCTTCCGGTACGTTCGGTACGTATGATGGGAAAAGATATCCTTTGTTTAGGATCAACTAGAAGATTTTCTCCCACCGTGAGCTCGGTCATTGGCTGTCCTCCGTGATCGATTAGACTATGGCGAATCGCTTGTGTATTGGTCTTTGGGAAAGTGTAAGACGCTATTGCTCGCAACTGGGTCTCACGCGGTCTGTCGGTCTAACAAAGAAGGTGACTCGAATTGCTTCTCTTGTCCGATCGGAAACTGGTATTCTTTTTATGGTGTAAGGGTCAGAAAGAGCTCCCTTTGGGGAATAGAGAATCGATCCTCAAATGAAAGTAGAGGGGAAAATGCCAACCGTCGCCTTCTCAGCTCCTTACACAGTATCCTCCGAGACACGTTGACTACATTCGAGTAGGCATGCCAAGAGCAGTTTCAAGTTATTGACCCTGAACAAAAAGATCCGTAACAAAGAAAGGCTAAAAAAAGGTTTCCTATCTAATTATTCCAATTTTGATGACGAAGGAGGCTTGCCCTCAAGAACGTTACTCTACCTACCCATTTTCTTCCTGATCTTAGTCTCGTTGTCTGGCCCAGCGGAGAATGAAAAGGGAGAAACTTTCGCACTTCTTTACTTTAGTAGCAGTAGCTAGAACCATACCGCTTTGAAGAGAGCGCTGGGCTTGGTCTCTCTTTCTAATTCTGCGGCTTGCTTAGATTTTTTGTTGCCTTGTGTGTGTGCTCTTGCAAGTAGCTAAGTGTAAAGGGAAATTACTCTGCTGCGGCGGACCGACAGCTTATAGACTCGTTACGCAACACGACTTTGGCACGACGCTTGATGACTTGAGGAAAAAGACCTGACTTGGTATCAGAGCACGGTTTCTTTCAAAGATCAAGTCATGGCTAGTGGAAATCCTGAGGCCTCTAGTATAGAGGAGACCAAATGGGAAAGCATTATGGAACGCACGGAGCAGATCGTCGAAGCAGATGGAGTGCCTAAACCTAACTCGAAATATCTTAAAAAGAGAAGTCAGAGCAATTGGCCCTTGCCAACCCTCTCTCGTCTGGGTTTTTTCTCGGTCATGCTCATATATAGGTCTTATTCGCCCTTATTCCTACTCTAACAAAGAAAATCTGTCCCCATGAATTCATTCCTAGTCGAAGGCAATCCCAGTAGTTTCGTACATTACATAGGCATATAGGCAGCTAACCTTCCAATGGCAGTAGATCAGTCAAGGGTGGTCTCAGTCATGGGATCAAGGCCAAGAAAGACGGAGGTTCAATGGGATCCGTTCTCTTTGATTGCCCTTATTTGTCTATTGACTTGACTTGATGTTCTTCGTCTCAAACAAAAGAGTTCTCTCCTTGAGCTCTGCCATCTTCCTTTTTCTACTCTCTGCACTAGTCGTATCGACTAGTACGGTCAACTACTCAAAATGAGGAGCTTATTAGCTGTACTTACACCTGATCTACCTTTCGGAATCACTAGCCAAAGCAGCTAGCCAAGTGGGGCAAGCAGAAAGATACCTATTGATCATTCGCTTAGGAACCGCTTTGCGCTGCCAGGCGGATTCAGACTCCTTCATTCACTCGAGGATCCAATAGGAGGCAATAGAACGGTGCTTCAATCTATAGCTAAACCAACTTCCGATCTAGTGGAACCGGCGTTCTCTCCATAAGCAATTTCTCGACTCATTCAAAAAAGGTTGAAGCACCCGTTTGATGGAATGAGTTTGGTGCTCAGTGGAAGGGATTGACCTAACATGTGATAAGCTAGATGAAAGGTAAGTTCCAACCCGGATTCCCGAACAAGGAAAGCAGACAGATCTAGTCAGTACGTCCAAGCGAATACAATAAGGTTGGCCCTAGCTGCAGATTCTGATTCCATTGGATTCCCGAAGCTTGATATGGGTTCAAATCCAATTCGTGAGAAAGGAAATAGTTTGAATAACCCCAGGATGGATTGAATTCATGCTCCCTCTTCCAGGTCGAGTCTGAAGCCATCTCTGACGGAGACAGTCTGCCAAGTGAGCGCGAAGGTAAGACCATAGAAACGAAAGGGATCCGCACGGGACCAGATAGGCCGAGGGTTAGAAGGCCGCCGCCTTATCCAAAAAGTTGCCCTTCTGAGGCTAACCCGTCATACCCCTGCGCAAAAGAACGAAAACGGGAGAAGCAGGCAAAGAAAATTTTTCTCAAAGAACGACTCTCTAAAGTCGGGGATTTCGATGAAAGCAAGGTAGACGCCATCTTTGACATGTTGATCGCTAACGGTCAGCTGACTCTACCTCCGTGTAAGCGACCCGACCCGCCGAGATCGATAAAGTTGAAGATTCCAACTACTGTCGGTCCCACAGGTCGTGGGACATACACTAAGACAGTCTTTTCTCTTTAATTTAAGAGCTGGTGCAAGAAGGCCTCCGGACAAAGGCCTCCATACTAAGAGAGGAAGAAAAGACTACTACTAAAAGTCTTTCCCACTCTTAAGTGGACTGGGCGGGATCGACAGAAGAGCAAAGAGAACGTGATCTAAAATTTCCACTCCTTCTAAAAAACCAAGTACGGCATTAGCAATGGAAGAGCTTAGTTAGAATGGGCTTACGACTGGAACTACAACCCCTCGAACTGGCTCGATAAAGTCTGGGAGTAAGCTGGCTAGGGATTTTTATATTTACTGAAAATGCACCGAAGGGCCATTGAAACTATATAGCTTTCTATATAGGTATAGGCTGCAGGCAACTCCCCTGGGACCGCCATAGAATCATATGCAGGGCTATCAGAGTCCAGGAAATGCATGGCAGGGAACTTATATAGGCATTTTCCTAAGCAACTGATCTAACTTCCACTGCTTATCTATAGTCTTCCACGTCCATAGGATTCTACGGCTTAGCCATAGGAAAGAAAAGGTTATGCATACGAAAATTTAGGGAAAGGAAAGGGCGTCAGCCTAGCACTCCAACAGTATGGGCTTCTTTCTCCCACTAGATAGCTAGCAGAAAGAATGGCAGGACGAAAGAAAGGCTTAGGATAGCTCATGACAGGGAGAGGTTGAATGAAAGGAAAGCAATTACAACTTCTGGCTCGCAAGAAAGGCGAATAACTGCAATTGAATCGACATAGACGGACTTATAAACTTAGCACAGCGCTTACCTTAAAACTTTATATGCTGTAAAAAATACCTGAGCCTGTAACGAACTCCTACCTTCAAAAGGAAATGACTCCCTCCAAGAAGCACTGAAAGTAGATCGCTGCAAACTGATCCATGGGGTTAGCTTATCACTGCAACTCCACTTGCTTTTATAGCCCGCTGCTTGCGCTTAAAAGGTACTCTTGGCTAGAGGCCTAGAACCTCTCCTCTTGCTTGCCTTAGATTAGAGCTGCAATTGGCTAAAAGGAAATTCCAACTGTAAAGAAAGGGCTCTCCCACTAGATCGTGAAGCGACGGTAATGCAACTACTGAGACTTCCACGTGAACCGCAGGGAAGACTGAAGAAATCCCAGGGACTTACATTCCAACTAAAAACAACCAGGAAGGTAAAAACAAGGAAAGCAGCGCCTAGGGAACCTGACTATGGAAAGGATCCCGTATTGGCTCCACCGCTATAGTTAGGTAGCATAATAATCAAAGCGAAGGCGAGCCCTGGAACGGAGAAGCGATTCTAAAAGAGCAGGTCAGGTCCTAACCCTTCCCTTCAAGCATGAAGTGAGGAAAATATCTCTCCACGAAAAGAAAATCCAATCAAATCATATATCACTTGATACCGTTACCAAAGAGGTCTACCCTTGTATACTCTCTTAAAAAAAAATGGATACCCTTCCCGTACTCGGACTGAGACTAGTGAAAGAATGGGGAAGGCAATGAAATTCTTAAGATACGAACGGGAAAGATGTGAAGCACAAAAGTAGCTGCTATCGAATGCCCTTCTTCCCCGGCTGACTTCCACCTATTACCAAGAAAGAGAATCATGCCTTTTTGATGACAAGAAATCCTTAAATGAAAGCAAAATCGTGGATCCAAAAATACGTTATCTCCTCGTGCAGCTTCTGGGCTAAAATCCAGTGAGAAAGTCGTTATCAATACAATTATGCCGCCGAATACAATCACTTTGAAGAAGTCGCAAGTGCGGGTTCAAATGGGAAGTACGAAACACTCAATGGAGAATAGGGATCGCTATGCCGAAGAAAAGAGAGAGGTTGCACCAGGAGAAGATAAGGTCATACCAAGGGCTTTCTATAATTTAAATCAATGATTTTGCTTTGAAAGGAATGTATCCAGCCTAAACGCAAAGACGGGCCTATCCTATCCTATAGGCAGAAGCTACCTATCCGACTAGTAGAAAGCGTGAGGAGGAAGACTTCTATTCGGCCCCCCTTGGCTACGAAACCAGGCTGTGATCCGCATCGAGAAAGAAATGTATTCATGCATCTCTTTAGTTCGAATGCTGGATTTCTTTACTTAGAAATAGATAATTCTGATTCTAAAATCCATTCTCTCACCAACATATATGCTATACCCAAAGCGCTGAAAAGGGCGGATTCTCGCCATCTAGGAATAAAGAACCGGTATCTTCAATGAAAGCTATCCATCGCTCACCCCCTCTCTCATCATAACCTATTTCAGATGTACCCGTCGCTCCTGGGATTCGACTTTCCTTCTGAGGATGGAGAGAAGGCGTTTGGAGATGGCACCGGGCTCCTGCCTAGCTTCCTGAACCCAATCTGAGCTTCCAATGCGAGGTTTGGGAATACTACCTGACGAGTACCCGTTGACTTTCAATGTCGATTTCTATATGTCTACTCCACTCCCGCGCATACTCCTTGAATATGAGGCAATGCCAATTGTTGAAATGCCATCAGATGAAGGAAACTCTGTATCTGTAGATCATGTAATTCCTGCGCCTACTAAAGCCAATAAATATACCAAATCTTACTACCGCTAGCTCCATTAAGTCTGCCAGTCTGCATCAGATTATCTCAATGAATAGCCATCATCCCGACTCGAGAGATCATTGTTGTGCTTCTGATGGCGTCGTTTCACTTCACTTGGACACCGAATTTCTAATACATTCTTCACTGATCCAAAAATGGGGCACGAAATAACGGACCTTTTAAACTGGCATCTTATCATTTTACTTTTCTCTTCCTAGGTTTCCGGATTCCTAGTCTAGAACTAGAAGAGAAGTTTCCTTCCTCAACTCAATCGAGGACTTCCTAGAGGATCGATGTAATTGAGCTCGACTGAAAGGAACGAAAGCAAAGAGAATGGAATATGGAATCCGGGTGGGATTGGATTGTTCTGAAACTCAATCCTATACTTACCTTGAGTGCTGCCTCTCAACAACTGGCCCTAGGCTTTCCTAATAAAGACTCCTCTTCTCTTACTAAGTCGAAGCCAGGGATTGTTTAATACTTCTTAACACGTGGAACACTAACTTTAAGTCGTATTTTTTTTCTACCTTCACCTCACTTCTCGCGACCTTCTCTTAGTTCATCCAGGATCTCAGTCTTCTTTCTCTGCTAGTTGTTCAACCGGTGTGGTGTTAAGGTTTGGTCCTTGATTAAAGAGAGTTGCTCCGCGAACTCTTCTTCGTCCTGCTAAAGCACTACTTGCCCAAGAAAGGGCTTATGCGATAGTACTAAAGCAGTCTAGCTTTCCAGCAGTCTTTTCAAGAAGAAAGTCACACCGCTACTACTATTCTAACAGCTACCGATTCTCACCCGGGTCACTTCACTCCGCCTTCAGTCTTAGAACGTGCCAATTTAATGGGCGCAGGGGCACTGGACTGACCTCAACAAGAAGAAAGAGTGGTGCTCAAGAACTAAGGATGTGGTTCATTACGCTTTTGTTATTACAGCCAGCTAAGGTATCATCAAACTCTCGATGGATTCTATATTCTATATATAATAAGTGGTGGAGTTTCAACTCCCTTTCTCCGTGACTCAAGTGACTACGGTACTCCGCATCAATGTGATGAGAAAGCAGAAGGGAAGGTCGTCGTCGTCATAGGAGGCTCAGATAGAAAAACAAGCGGGTGGTCTTTGTGCTATCAGCCTTTCGACAATATGTTTCATAAAGAAAGAGGATGGTGTAAAAAAGGTGGTCTAAATAGGAAATTTTTTGGGTTTTTCCGCACCATATTTAGACCACCTTTAGAGGTAAAAAAAAGAAGTTATTAATTACTAACGATATTTGAAAATGGATTGGTTCTTGTCGCTTCCTTCTTCTTTAGGATTCCAATTCCTTATGCACCAATGGTTCTTTATTTAGGTTGTCATTAGCAAAAGGGTTGCTTCTACTTCTTTCTTCCTAAAAAGCCCTTTACTAGTAGGCTAGCTCTTGCTGCTTTTCCTTTTCTACGAATAGAACCTCTTTTTTTTCTTCCTAACTATGCTTTCAGGACCACCTTCCTTGGGTCCTTCGTTTCACTGATCAGGTAGCCTTCCTACACCTAATATTTTCTCTTTCGATCGTTTTGGTATAGGGCACTTTTGGCTTTCCTCCGGCCTCTTTCTTTATAAGAAAAAGAAGAAGATGGTTCTCACTGCACCGATGGTATTCTACTTTCTAATAGACTTCTTTCTAACTAGTTACAGATGCTATGCTTTTGATTAGTCACTTCCAATCCAAATAAGCCCTCATGTACCTCCTGAGCGATAATTTCATTAAGGCAAAGGATATAGAGTTGCCAGACTAAGCACGAGACAGTACATGCTAGCCTAAAGTCTGCTTTTGAATCGAACTTCTTTTTCCTTGGCGGAGAAAGCTTCTTCATCTATCAAAGTGATAAGTGAAGTAATGAAATTCTTATATGCATCGCGGGCGTGTGGAGGGTTTTTGAAAGGGACGATGGTTCTTAGTGGATCGTTGGACTCATATCTTCGTAGAGTGCAGCAAGGCTATTCTCTCGAGGCCAGTGTGCTCATTTATTCTATATAGATTCAGCATCAGGCGATTCTCCGTTTACATTCTTTCTCGGCCTTTACTTTACCTGACTAAGACCACGCAGGCTCATCAAGGGCTGTAGTGCATGAAAGCGAAGTGCTAAAAAGGTAGCGCTCGTGGTAGTGCGTCCGAAAAGAAGGATCGTCTAATAGGAAGATTCCAAGTCCGAGACAGCAAAGAAATTCCCTAGGACTGCTAGAACTCGCATGATTAGATAAGAATAAGTGTCCGCCTCCTCACGGGGAAGCCTTTTTCTACTCTTTCTGGGTAGGGCCACATTCGTTGGTGGCATAGTCTTCTTAAAACTAGGTTGATCCATAGTTCTTGCTCGCATCTTGATTGATTTTAATTTCCTAATTCAAGTCAAGCGTAGAGAAAGCAGGGGTGATATTTTTTCACTTAGATCGCTTAAATTAAATGGATTCTTAAGAGGGACATCGAAAGTCTCTTTTTTGGGAAGGTCCTAGAAGGTTGTCTGATAGAGCCGTTCTCGAGTGAGTTCCAATTCCTTCCAGATATTAGGCGAGAATCTCTACAAAGGATCTAGGCCTCAAGGGAGAATGCCGCGATATGCAATAAGCACACTGTGGCAAATCTTTCTTTATTCCACCTTTTCTTTGATAGTTCAACGACCAGTCAGACATGGTGCCCTACTTACTTTCTTTTATATGTATATGTAGGCCACTCGGACTACCTTTCACCATAGGGGACAACAGGAGAGCTTCAAGCCCTCTTTCTGCTGGCACACCGCCCTACTTCAATCAACTTTTTCGAAGGCCGCACTGAAAGTAGGAGTTTTGGGTGACCTTCTTTCTTGGGGCTTCCCTTTCTTGGTTTTCGAGAGCATCGAAGAATGCGCCCAAGGAAGATTCTTTTCTTTGACTTGACACCGATATGATGTAATTTAAATAGCAGCTCCAGCGGGACGAGACCTTGACTTGAAAGAAGAAGAGAAAAGAAATAAGTTGAGAGTTTGTTGGAAATGGTTGAAGTAGCTGAATAGGAGTCTTTTATGATATGAGTGGAAAACACCAGTTTTGGTACTCTTCCCTGACTCCGGAGAAGAGATATGGTTTTGAATTGTAGAAGTGACGTTTTTTCTCCCCCTTCTGTAATTGAGTAATTGAGTTCGGAAATGCTCCTTCCGGTAGGGCTCTTTGATTCTCTTTTTGCTAGTCTTGTATGGTCCATAGCCCTTTGCGCTGTTCTACCCCGATTTTGATCTCAAATGGAAAAGAGTAGCCTCGTTCCAATGAGATGTGGGGAATGCAAATCTGACAGTAAAACAAAGTTCCTGACGTCTATCCGATGCATCTGCTATGGTTATTTCTTTCGTCCCCGCCCTTTTCTTTTCTGCTAATTTCTATCAAAAATACCGGGAAAACGTTCAAATTTATGGAGCACAAACCCGACAACAAAAAAAAAAGGCAATTTCAAAGCAGAACGAAAAGCTAGTTGAAAAGAAAGGTTTCGAGAACCGAGGAGAAGAAAGGGATCATAGTGGGGATAGGGGCCGGGTTGAATCGGAGGGGCCTACCAAACTAAAACATGAATTCGGTTAGCCGGGAATATTAGGTAGCGGAGGGTCAGACCCCCGGAGGGAACTTTCAGAAAGAGCGGACGGAGCGGATTAGCTTTCTTGTCTTCTCTTTGCTCTTTGAACGAGAGCGAGCAACTCTCTAAGTATCAGCGAGTCATTCCGCGGTTGACTTTGACCTTCCCTTGATCTACTTGTTCAGCTGAGATTGTCACTTCCTAGGAATCCGGTGAAATGAATCAATCTCGGTATGTTATGAAGTTTCCCTCCTCCTTACCATCTTAAAAAAAGAAAAAGGCCTGCAACTTCCACTGGCGGAAAGAGAGGGATTCGAACCCTCGGTAAACAAAAGCCTACATAGCAGTTCCAATGCTACGCCTTAAACCACTCGGCCATCTCTCCTACATAATCTTATTATTTTATTATGACCCTCGCGAGTGAATAGCGAGTCATTCATATTCTTGCAGTAAAGACCAATCCATTAGAAATAGAAAACTTTTCGTCAAAGACTTCGGTTCGGGAAAAAAAAATGCTTCTTGTTACCAAGAATTTTTTCTATTCATCTTTGTCAAGACGACGATCCCGTCATATTATGATATTTATACCGGATTAAACCAACCAATGAATTGGAACGAATCAACTACTCCCTTCATGGTCACATAGTTATTACAGAATGATTTTCAGGTATATATTTTTTAATATAGGTAGTACCCATTTTTCTATATACATTATTGGTGGTTTCTACCGCCCGAGAATCCGGTTCGCTTATCGCCTTTTTTTTTCCTCCTCCTTTCTCTTCTTCCTACCATACGGGGGTTACTTAGGCGCTAGGGTTAAAACCTTATTTTATTAGATCGAATAACTCCTTACCTTTTTTCAAGAGAAGCCTGATTCTAGTCGGGACCGAGAGGATAATGACGCGAACCTTTAAGGTTGGTCCAATCTGAGCGCTTATTGCCTTCTTCTTCGCCTCTCCGGTGGAGCCCGACCGAATTGAATTATCCTATTAGTATAGGGCGGTTATGCCGGCTTGACTTAATGATTATAGTGTAAAGGTAGTTCTAGATTCTTTTTTGGGGGGCCGACTTTTCGATCCGTATTGTCAGGTGATAAGGGACTCCACTCCCTTTTTTTCTTCTTCTTCCGTACCCGAATCTCTCGTAAACCTAAAGGGGATGGGAACTTCGACTATGAGGAGTTGCCGGCTTAACCGACGTCTTATCCCCCCTAAATATTTTGGAAAAGAGATACGGCACGCAAGAGAGACGGATTGCTATCTTCCGGTCCACCAAGAATCTCGTATTTACTGTAATCAAGTTAGAACAATTCACTCCAGATAGACGCTGAGTACGCGTTCACCTGTGTCGGTCCGATAGGTTTGTACTATAATAAAATGCACACTGGAGAACTCGTCCTGCGATCAAACCGGTTAATGACGCGATGCTATCTATTAATGCGTCACCATTCTTTCATTTATTTATCTTCTGATATCTCGTGGTTTCTCACTCACAACAACCCCGATGTAGTTGGTTGAAATGCGGTTATGCCGGGTGGACTAAAGTCAAGTGGGAGGCCAAAAAAAAGAAAAGCGTGTGCGGTTAAGGTTGTTGTACACGATCCAGTCATGAGCGATTCCTAATGGGTTCACCATTCCCGTCTCGATCTGTTCCCGGTCCTAGCGATCTGTGGGCCTTTCGCGAGCGAGAACAAATATCAGATAGAGAACGATTCTTCTCGTATAGAAAGAAAGCGCTAGTTGAGTTTCGTCTTTCGAGCGAAGAAAGCCCTTTCGATTGGCCTTGTGTGATCAAGTTGAGGGGACTTTCCTCGTTTGAGTTAATGCTTTGGAAGTTTAAAAGTTTTAATTGATCCGGTTGAGGAGAGCGCCGACTCCAATGTTCGGCCAGCCGAGAACGATGCCCTTTCTTTTTCCTTTCTCATGCCTAACGCCTAAAAGCCCCCTTTCTGCTCTTTGCCATTCCTAAGTCTCAGAATCCGTTTACAGTTGATTTGTTGGTGGTAAGTGAGCCGCTCCAGCCGCCTACACTGGGGATTGGGAATGAGCTTCATGCTCTGGCTCATCGTGAGACCTTGATTCCGGGGAAGGCGGTGAAAGAAATTAAAACTATCCTCCAAAAGCTCACCTTAAAGTGGGGCAGGCTAGCCTGTTAACAGATAAGCCTCATAAGCAACATAATGCTCGATAACAACATAGCTTCATTCTAACAACATCACTATCTTTTGGTTGCAAGAACATAAAGAAGGATAAAGAAAAGGGGGGATTCACAGAAAAGAGGTTGATGCCAAAGATCTGTTGGAGCATCTGCAACAATGTTCAGAATCCATGTGGCACCCAAAATCCGGTTGGCGGAGGGTGACCGGAATACTAAAAAAACTCCCTCTTCGCCATTTGAGTTATATCCCTTAGGTGTACTTTACATTGTTGGAAAACAGCATTTAGAAGAAGGGTCGAGGTGAGAGCGACTTTTGAGATCATTTCAATCTCTTCTACCCGCAGACTTGAATGAAATACCCAAAGCGGTTTCGGAGAAGAAATGACTAAATTGCCTTATCTTCTTTAGTGTCTGCGTTGGTACCTTCGCCCTTAGCCTTTGCTTCCGCCCCCCCATTCGTGAAGCCTGCTCTTTGCTTGGGCCTATCCTGTCTTTCATTCGTGTAAACTCTCTGCCCTCTTCCACTGAGACAAAGTCATTCTAACGCACGCTGAGCAGTTTCTCCACTTCGAAAGCTCAGTTTTTATTTCTGGAGAGATTCCATTATTTCCTCCTTTCCCTGTAGTACGCTAGCCTGTAGAGAACTTCAGTAGGACCGTGGCATCAATGCACCTTTTCGTCGATACTTATTTACGTAAACTAGATGTGAAGGCAATGTCAATTGTATGATGAGATACCGTAGTTGGCTCCTGTTAGCACGAGAGATAGATATGAAATGCCTCTTTTAGAGTATCTTGAAGTGCTAGGCTCAATAGTGTCCTCCCGTGAGATGAGCTGGGCAAGGATAGGTTCATTCTTGTATGAGGAAGAAGCGCGTATATCCTTCTTATTGGAGAGATTGGATACTCACCATTACGCTGTCAACTTGAATATTCGCTCAGCCAGCCTTCCAACCCGAGTTCCGACTTCACTTTAAGTAGTCTCGTTACGCAACGAGTGAACGATCTTGCCCCTGTATTTAAGCCAGTCTGTCTTCCTATTTATTCAGGATGGAATGCTAGACCCAAGGGAGTGGATGGACCAGTGGCTTAAGCTTCTGTCTTTGAATAGACTGAGGTCTCGTTGCTTGACTTCCTCTCCCTTATGAAAGTTGGGACACTGGCCCGTCACACCTGGTTGCCTTAGTAGGACAGGGAAGACTTCTTTCTTTCGACTTTTGACTCAATTGACATGAATCCAGCTCCTTTGTTAGAATCCGGTGATGCTGCTTTCGCCCAACTCTTTGAATCAAGTCAAGTCAGTCCCTGATCTCCTCCGGTGGCCTGACTTTGCTTTCAGGTCAATAAACGAATCTAGCTTACGCTTGGACTCCTGAATTGATATAACTAGAATTGCATGTGTTAAGCGTTCGAATAGCTGGCTTTATCCTTGGTATTCCTTTTTGGGTTGGGAGAAGTAGGAATTGTTAGCCAAAGACTTCCGTCAATGAACATGAGAAAGAGGCACTCCTTCTCTTGTCGAAGATGAGGCCTGCAGACAAGTCTGACATATATTACCTCATTTATCAAATAGCGCTCACTGCCCTCCCTCGCATCGCATGGCTCAGATTCGCTTTTTCTTCTCTTCAAAAGCTTTAGGAAAGGAATTTAGAAAGCTCCAGGTCCAGATGGGCCAATCTTTTATCAGACGATATCGATCGGTTGCTATAATTAGCATTATGAGCTGCATTCAAATGAGTTGTTAAGTACGATATATGAGCTGTCTCAACTGGATCAATAGCTTTTCCACCCAATTCCTCTTTCTCATTAAGAAACTAATCTTCCCTGGTCTAAGGAAACAGGAACAGGATGTGAGGCTTCGCCGATTGAAGAATGTGATTTTTCTTTTTCTATAGCTGAAATTTACCTTCTTTTGAGAGGGAGGACAAGTCCAACATTTCCCTTCCCGCCGAGTAAGGTGATTTGCTTCCTTTGTCTCACGCAGGAAAGCATGAACTCCAGTTAGTCTGATGCGTAGAATCAGCTTCTGAGAATCTTCTTCCGAGAATTGAATATGGAAGAGAGCTCGAGCTCCTTCGTCAAGATCTTTTCGATGTTGTTGACAGAGAGGGTTTGAGGTTTCAATATCCTACTACGAATGAATTGCCTTCTTTGCAAGAGCCTGACATCCTGATATTCCGCAATTTCCAATCCCTGCAGCAGGATGGGATTCCGCACTTGTTGTTCTGTCCTGGCGCTTTCTTTCTCCGTAAGATCCGGAAGCTAGGATTCGTCGAATAGTCTCCATCAGCGTGACCAAGAAAGTGTGTTGTTTTGAGTAGTCATTTAGGTGGTAACAGGAGCAGCGGTGAAGTATACCTTTGAAAGTGAATTGCAAGGGTCAGGCACAAATGCATTACTAAAGAATAACCAACCAGAAGGGAGCGTGGAAAGAAGGATTGGTCCGCGCTATCTATGGGCAGGATGCCTGGGAAAACAATCCCAAGGGAAGCTTCTCGCTAGTATTACGAGTGCCGAACGCACTTCCTGATCGGTAGCGGATCAAGCTCTGACGTGGAATCACTTAAGAGAGAGAATGGGCACCACCCCAAGGCATAAAAGGTCGTGAGCAAGCGTTTTCGTTTGCTTTGGTGGGTACGGAGCTTCCCCTTGTCTTGGCCCATGCTTCCCATCCATCGACTCAGGATTTTAATCAAAATCGGATACTCTTTTTTGTGGTTGGATCACGTTCCGTCGAGATCTTCCACCCCAGTATTAGCATATCGCCCTTCGTGAAGCCATCGGATTGGGATTAGCTAGTAGAATGGTTCCATAGTCCTGTCATTCATTGATCCTGGCTGGGTCTATAGATAGAGCAAAGGAAGAAGTCGCAACAAAGAGCAGCTTGACTGCAGCTCCACGGTCTGTAGATCTGATAGTTGCCTTTCTTTTTGGTTTGAGGAAAAAAAAATAAGAAAGATTAGAGGCTGCCTTAGATTGCCCGTAAAGCATGCCACTAGTACCATGAAGGGGCTTCGACGGTTCCTATCTTGGAGAGTCCGAGACCTTCTCCTAGGCACTTCTCGGAGGCAACTGGACTCTCTTTGATTTGATTTCACAGAAAATGGAGAAATGAATTGATCGATTCATTGGATCCTAGGTCGGGACTGACGGGGCTCGAACCCGCAGCTTCCGCCTTGACAGGGCGGTGCTCTGACCGATTGAACTACAATCCCCAGAAAGCCAAATTCTTTCTTTTTTCTCATCATTATTGAGTTTCGCCGTGTTGTAACAGAGACACGAATGATATTATATATTATTATAATTTATTATTATAAAATAAAATGCAGTGAACTCTAGTGGGCTAATTCATGAATTGAATCATGACGACTATATAAGCTATTCTGATATTAAGATTCGATATAGATGAAATCGTGGAAGCGGATCTTTGATTTCCTTTTTCCACGTAAGAATTCGTCGTCCGATTTCATCTTCTTGTTCCTGGATGCTCCATAGGAATCCATCGCTATTCCTTTCCTCCATCGAGAAAGGTTCATTTCGAATCACAAGAGCAATCTCTCTTTTCATAATTCATTTTTCTTTTCGTTATGGTAATGCAATGCAAGAGGTCGGAAATCAAGTTGTTTCTGATGATGAAAAGAGCTTTTTTATGTTATGTTAAATTGATGATATTAAAGGGTCGGTTTTGTTAGAAGACGACTGTCGGTATCTGATGGTAAGATACCTATGGTCGGTATATCTTTGAAAGCTCAGACGGAGAGAATAAACTGACTCCTCGAGGGCTACTTAAGGCACTTTAGTGCAAACCAGAAGGACTGGAGTTGTTGGATGTTGCTCAGTGCTGCTATAACTTAACAACCAAAAAGCTCTGCCTCGAACTTCAGCCCCTTCGAGTTGGTCACGGGGCAACAGCCTCTGACGCCCCACACCATTGCGAAAAGAGGGGGCGTCGCCCATCAGCCTACTTTGCCAAGAGGTGGCAGGATCGCAAGGACCTAGCCCAAACCGTCACTCTTTATCCGGTTCCTCTTGTCCAGAGAATACCCTTGTGGAATACCCTTCGACTTACCTAGATTTTAGAAAGATCGAAAAGTCTTCCCCAGAAAGCGCAAACGACTCTAATGGTTACGAGCCAAGTCGAGGGGATCTGCTTTACGCTTCCTTTCAAGAATACCTTTTCGCATTCGATAAGTGTCCTTGTCTAAGTGGGGTAGGAAAGGCAAGTTACCCCCCGCCCTACCCTACCCCTAGGGGTAGGGGGAGAGGTAAGAAGCCTCGGACACCATTAGCCTTTCTTGGTACTCTTTCTTCAAGACATCCAAAGAAGTTTCTCGGCTAATCTAATAAGCCATTAAAGCCCCTCAGAACTCTTCTTCTTATCAGCGCGACGGCTTCAAGAAAGATTGTGCATCGGCCACCAAACATCCAGGGCAACAGGTATTCTTTCACCTGCCATCTATATTGGATTGGCATAACCTTATTATATGCCATCTAGCTTCATAGCCGGTAGTTTCCGTTGATCGTTATCTTCATCCATCGGATCAGCTCCTTTTTGTCTTTTTTTCTTCAATGACTGCTTCTTCTTATGCTTGCCCTCGTTCTTCCCTCTTCTCCTTGACTATGAGATTCTTCCCGGCTGATTGGGAAAAGGGGGCAGTTACTCTCACGCCAAGAATTGGGCGTAGATTAAAAACCAGGGTCTACCCTTGGGAATGATAGAACTTCATTAGAATGCCTGGAAGCAGCCAATCTGATTCTTTATCACTCAACCACGGAAGTGAAACGAGCAGAACTTCCCCTAGGAATAGGGATTTCTCATTCAATGAGACTTTTCCTTGTTTGGAAATTCGATGAAGAAGACTCAGGGAATCAATCCGCAAACTCCTAGAAAAAGAACTCTCTGAAAAGTCTACCTAAATAGTGAAGAAAAGAACACATCGAGGTAGGTAATGAAATGAAAATAGGAGGGGAAGCCGAAAGGCTAGAGAAAAGATAGGCTCTTCCGTCTGTTGTCATAAGTCTTGTTGACTCAGCCGGGAGTGAAAGAGATTCTGATTCGACGTTCTCTATAGTCAGTATCCGTAGCTAGGACTGGTAGCATGCTTAGAGGAATAAGCGATGCCATTGAATGTAAGCGCAGCTATTGGACCGCTATCGCCCCTTGGCACGAACGGACGGTATAACAAGAAAGAAAAAGAAGTAGAGAAGACTTTTCGCTTCGCCCCTTTGCTAGTGAATCTTCTCTTTGAAAGCTTCCACGTCGTGACTTAGTCTTCTGCTTTCACTGTCTTCTCGAAAGCTAAAGATAGTTCACCTAGGGGAAGAATTCGACTAAGCTTAGGTTGACCTTGTCATTCCTTACCTCCGCCTGCTTGGGAATTATATTAAATAAGGAGGACTAGCTGTGAGCTTTGAGGAAAGCCTGTAAGTTCTCTTTCGACTTCCCCTGGATTCCCTTCTCTTCCTGGGGAGAGTAAGTAAGGCCAGTCTATTAGGTGATCTTCCAGATCAAGTGAAAATCTAATCACACAACTCTTCTCTTATCCGCATGGTCTTGTTCAGCTGTCTTTATCCTTGCCTGGGGTGGATTGCTTTGAATAGCCCTACCAGGGGAGTAGGCATTTTCGGTCTTCGCTTTTCCTGTGAACGACTCCGATCTTTTCTTTTCGTTCTACTCGGGCCGTGGTTTTCGACCGGGCCCTGGGAGACTGCTCACGCCCCTAGATAGCTTTCAAAGTCTGCAAACCTTGTTCTCCTCCCCCTTACACAACCGGGTGGAGGATTCATGTAAACTTATTCCTGTAGGTCCCCGTTCAGGAAGGCATTTTTCACATTTAATTGGAACAGAGGCCAATCTCGATTCGCAGCAATAGAGAAGAGCTGGAGACGAACAGACTTCATCTTGGCTACTGGGGCAGAGGCTTCCTCGTAATCTATCACATATGTTTGAGTAAAGCCTTTAGCTACTAGCCTGACCTTTTCCTCCTTTCTCCCATAAAGCTTCTCTTCGGGCAATTCGACGTTCGATATCCGTCCATTCCCGCCAATCCTTGGACAATTATGCTACTTTCTGGGCAGAGGAAAGGCCAAACTCGAAAAACTCATGAGAAATGACGTGTAAGAAGCCCGAGGAAAGATAATTCTTATCAGGCTTGGAGGCCCCTTTCTTAGTAAGATTGCTGGGTTGAATCAGACTTCGTTCCTCTTAGAATAAAGCTAGACCGCACCGGGAAGAGAGGAATGAATAAGACCAGAATCTCACGCCAAGAAAGCCCATGACTCCTTCGCTAGTCTTCCTTTCCAGTAAAGTAAGCAGCAAAGCACTTCACTCGCTTTCTAAAACCAGAGAGAATAGCGGCTGATTCACAGTTGGTTGGCGCTGGGGCAAGCTCCGATAAGAGTTCATCTGGACGGGCGTCCCATGGTCGGATGCTTTCCAAGCTAGTTAATCAAAAGCGAGTCTCCATTAATCTTATTCGCGCAAGGGTAAACGAGTTTGTCAAAGTGAAAAGAAAAAAAGGAGCCTCACCATGGAAGGCAACTAGCAAACATATTGAACAAACTGCCTTCCATAAAAACGTATAAAACCAGAATGCAGGAAAAGGGACTCGCTTTTCTACACGAACAGAACAAGAAAGAAATGGGTACCACAAAATGACGTAAATAAAGGAGGCATCCAAAGCGGATCCATTTCTATGAGTTCTCTAAATTCCGACCTTTTATTTTAGTAGTAATAGATCTCGGGTTGTGGGTAGGACATCTAACTAGGCAAAAGGGGCGGGTCTTAGTAGATCTTAGAAGTGTGAAAGTCAGAAGGAAAGATTATATACATCCAGTATACGATAAGACGGAAGCAAGGGTAGGAGATGTTGCTGCTTTAGTTTAAGCTTTGGTTTTATCTGTTGCTCTTTGGGTATCCAGCTTTAACACGAAAACTGGAAGTTGAAGTTGGTGTTGGGGTCTTATTATTCAGTTAGTCTTCAGTAAGTCCGGAAACCCTCTTGGTCTGCTCTGGTTATAGAAGAACCTCTGCCTAAGCCCCGAGGCTAAACGCCTCGGGCCTTATTGATTCTTATTTTTTCTTTGTGTTAACGCTCTGGTCGAAAACGAATGAAGTATGGCTGACACTATCCAACCAACCCGAGGCCCATCCTCCCTTCATTGGTTGACTGGACAACCTCCGTGTCGATAACACGCTTTCTTCCCCCGTAACCGGCTAGAGCGAACAAAGGTGTATAGTATAAGCCTTAGAGGCGATCCCTTTAATTGGGGATATACATTCCATTGAGAGATAAGGGACCGATCCGATCTAATCAATGAACATTGAGACAAGAACGGTTCCTGAACGGGAGGTACGCTTGGCCCCTGACACATTGCCTTTTCTCTATCTTTATGGCCTGTGGGAAATCAAGTCGATTGCCGCTTTCTTAAGTAAGGGAAAAATCCCTACGGCATATAAGCGCCCCTTTTCGAGGGGAACCGGTCCGTGCGGTAGCGGGCGAAGAAAAGATAGCGGGCTTGTGATGGAACAAGCAGGTGACCGAATCACCAACGAACTAACCATTCGATAACAAAAAGAATTTTAAAGCCTTTATACTATGTCGAGATGCTTGAGCTTCCGGGCCTCGGGAAGCACAATGGAACCACGAAACCCGAGAGTAGGGCTAAATCAGCTACCGCGTCCCTGACTAGAATCTGACCCGATTCTTACGTCACAAGGTAGCCGTAGGGGAACCAGTGGCTGGATTGAATCTTTCTAGGAAGTAGCCCCCTTTTGCGGTTAGTTTCGCTATCTCGAGAGTTGCCGCCGTTCATTTATCATTTTATCATATTCTAATATATAAGAGAAGTGGTTGTCTTTCTTCAAGTGAGATCTCGGATCGAGAAACCAGCGCCCAAAGGTGCTTTTACGAAAGCCGGTCACCGTTGGCTAAGATCCTTTTTCTCACTGACGAGGAAGCTCACTTCTACCTTTTCTTGTAAAAGTCTAACTAATTGAAAGCGCCTATGAATCTGCCTGCTTTTCTTTCGTTCTACTTTTTCGTTTTCTGTCTTTCTTACCTGCTTTGGCCTGACCCCTATCTATCGTCGACTTCGCTCAAGCTCTATCCTATCTAATCCACCAAGCAACGATCTGGTCCATGCCAAAAAAAGTAGTTTTTTTTTTTAGTCTAAAAGCTCATGCACTCGCCGACGACCTCTCATTTAGCTGCTGTTAAGCGAAAGTCGTTCTAGTCACCTGTGTTTACCCTAATATCCCGTTCCTGTACGGGAGCGAGTAAAATTCCTCCCTCTCTCGGGTATGTAGGACCGATGCTTCTCTCCCGGGATCTTCTTTCTTTCTAAGGAAGTGCCCTAAAAGCCTATCTCTCGCGACTGTTGTCATAGTCAACTTTTTGTCAACTGAACGATTTCAACTCGACTATTCAATCTAGTTATTTAACTACTCACAGGAAACTACTTAAAGCGATTAAGGAGGAGCTCCGTAGCGTTGGAACTAGAAACCGACTAATCGCCACCCGGTCCCAACTTCTGGCTTATTGACCCCAACTTAGAGCATTTTCGGGGAATAGCTCATATCTGCTAAAGTCTCCTTTCTGACCCTTTTTTCATAACATAACGTTCTTTGGCTTTGGATGAGTCATTCCACCATCTCAAGAGGAGATGGAGATAGGCCCAGCTTGTGCGGTTAAGGTTGTTGTACCCTACCTTCATTTTAGAACTAGAATCTAGAAATGCTAACCCTATGACATGACATAAAGCGCGAACCAAGATCCATGATACGAAAACCAAAATAAAAATGAGGAAGAAAAAGATATCGTTATGCGCTTCTCTCATCTTTCTGTTCTTTCTTTCGTTCGAGTTGCTCAAGTGGGCTGTTCGTTCCGCTGTCCTTTCGGTCAGCTGCCCCTCGCTTCTTCGCTTCGGCCGCAGCCATAACTCCTGTTAATCATCCCCGATTTCTCGATCAGATGGAAGCTCTACTTCTTTAACATTAACACTTCTGGAAGGCTTAAATACAATAGTTAACTTCACTCCTGCAACCCACCCATAAGATAGATTCATGGGCACACCCATTCTTTTGTTGTAGTTGAAGATCTTCATTAAGAAGATAAAGTAGATCGCTAGACTGACGAATAAGTAAAGAAACAACATAATCAGAAATAGGATTACTATTACTATAGTAGAACTCTCTTTTTTTGAGAGTATTTCCTTTATTAGAGTCCAGTACTCAGTCATGATATTTGATAAAAAATAAATTCTTCCTTCCTCTACTAGTTCTGGAGTCAAGCCAGCAAACAAAAGACTGATTATAGGTCGATCCGGGGTCGGCAGTTAACGTTATGCCGTTCCGTACTCTCGCCTACCTAGGCATTCCGCCCAGGAAATCCACACCAAGACTCTAATCCAAGGGTACAATGCTAAAGCACAAAAGGCTCTTGGGAAAATTCGCCTGAAAAACTCAAGACAGAATTCCCTTAGCCGTGCAGTGAGCGGTACTCCGTCAACAGAGTCGACAAAGCAGTCATAGGTAGCAAGACAGAGAGTAGGATTACCAGTCCCCCTTGCTTCTTTCATAGGTAGGGGCTTTCACCACTGCAAATTGTTCCGTTCCTGCATTCATTAAAGAGTTAAGTTACCGGTACTCCATCCACAGTGCTGTCTACGGATCCTTCCCCGGATTCGGCTTAGTCTTAGTCTCCCTAGCGGCTTAGTCACAAGCTCCCTGCCCTCTTTTTTTTATAGCATAGCTTCTAGCAGAAGTAAGGAGTGTGCAAGTCTAGTTGTCACGAGCAAGTACTTCGTATTTCAATAAAAGAAGCATTATCGAGTGCAGTCCAGCGCTTCTTTTAGGGAAAATTAAAGCAGTCAACGGTAGCCGACACCGGTTTAGTTACCATAGCCCTAGTCTTTTAGCGGACTCAAGGACTGATTTTCTCACCAGAGTAGGATCAAAATACAAAGAATATGGAGAAGGTTTTCCAGTCGAGCAAAGTTCATCTGCGGTCAGTAAGTACGGCTGCTCTTCCTATTAGTTCCGCGGGTAACTGTCGTCATCGAGGAGGCCAGTCTGTTCTGTCTACCAGTCAGTAGCTAACCGAGACCCCTGTAGCTAGCTCTTCTTTGGGGGCTCCTTAGAAAGTAAAAAGATCGGAACCGAAGGCTAGGGCTCTTTCCCAATCACCAAAGATCGATTCAAAACAAGTTAATAGGATGTTCAGCCAGCGGGCCTTGATGTCCGAGAGGGAAGGGCAGCCAACCGAGCTCAGAAAGCGAAGCCATCGCCTCCAGTTATTCCAGTGGTTAGGAATCTGAACCGGCTCGGCTCCCTTTTTATTGGTCGAGTAGCTTTCCGTGGTCTGGGGCTGCCAAGTCTATTGAAAAAAAAAAATTCTCAATGTCTACAACTACCAAAAATGTTGCTAACTTTCTTTGGCGTCGAAATTGTAAGAAAAATGGTCCTCAAATGCCGGATGTTGGGGCCAAAATGGATGCTCAAATGTCAGAAAGGGTCTCAGGAAAAAGAAGCATCTGGCTCGCTACACGACTGGCTGGCAAGAGAGAGGATTTACTATCAGGACGGACTAGTGACATCTGATTAATGGGATAGCAAGCAGCAGCACTTCCTTTGCTTCTTTCTGGAACTTACTAAAGGAGGCCTTACCTTGAAAGCTTGGTCCCGGTCCATTGAGTTGAATGAGTTGAAGCGCCTTTACCTTTACCATTAGTCTCAGCTGAAGCAATTCCCGAATAAGAGAGGAGAGATTGGCTGTTCTGCTAGCTCTTTAAAGAGTTGGTTGGATTTGGTTACTTGTTGGACTAAGCTGGGGGTAGGTGCTCGTGCATGAAAGGAATGGACCTTCCATTTTTATTTAATTTAGAGCCAACACCCTAACTGTTGGGTTAGCTTCCATGGAAGGAAACTTTTCTATCGGGTAAGGAGTTAGAAAACAGGCCGAGGCCGAGCCTTAACCAAGCCCTATTAGAAGGAGGAAGCGCGTTAGCTATTAAGTTTTTCTTGCTCTTAATTGCTGGCTTTATGAAGAGCTGGTTCCGGCCTTTATTGACAGAATTAGACTCTCTTTTCATCAGCCTTAAGTTGAGGATTCTGACCTAGCTCGATGACCCCTCTGTGAAGCTCTAGTCCTTTCTGCTTACAGTGCTGATAGTTCCGTGTCTCCAGCCTCTCTTGCCTACCCCTAAGTCCTGTCTGCAGTAGCTGCTTCGCTATTTATATAGTAGACCGAGTAGATGACCGAAGAGCGGACTTCTTTCCAACAAACAGAGGAAGTTTCGATTCGAACAGAGATATGTCGGAATTTGCTCTTGGGAAAGATAGAAGGGCAGGGCTTCAGACCCATAATTCAACCTAGCCAACCAATGTGGGAGCTTCTTATAATAAGTTCCAAAACCTTGAGATGAAGAAGGGAAAGCGTAAGTGAACTCGATCCAGTGGAGGAGGAAGCTCGGTTCAGTCCTTGCAGATCTTGAGTCACTCACTTCAAGAGTAGAATCCGCAACTCTAGTTGAAGGGGTATTGGCCATTATGAGTAGTAAAGGCTACTATGAGCAGAAAGGGACTACTTGGCTCGATCGAGCAGCACCTACACCTTCTCGCGTAACGACTTCTTTGAAGCTAGGCTAGGATCGGATCCAATTCTAGGAGCTTCGGTTTGAACACATTGTTCTCTTGAAAGCTTATTAGGAAGCTAAGTCTTGACCTTTTATTTTCTCAATAGGAGGTGTGGTGCCGTTGGACCTGCCCTTTATGCAGCAGTAGTTTCGGTTGAACTGGACATTGCTCCCGCGGCTTACTCGACTAAGAATTCAACAAGATAGACTGAGATCTGGACATAACCTACGCGCTGCTCGTGTGAGGGCAAAAGCAATTTCTTTCTTTTTTCTTCAGTTTTCACATTCAAGAAATGGAGTATGAACTGCAGTTCCATATGCTCATCGGTCTTTCACAACAAGCCACAAAGGCAGGTTCCTAAACCCTGCGAGGTTAAGTTGTTCGCTTCTATTCTAGAGCGCTCAGCCCTGTGTCAGAAAGAGAGTGAGGGCACATTCCGGCTAAGATGAGTGAAATCCGTTTTTTTGGCTAAAGTAGCCGAAGTTGCAGTGCCATTTGAGTGAGGCATTGAGTTTGAGGGGGACTTGTTCTGTGATAAACAAATGACTCCAAACAAGAACCTCAGGGCCTAAGAAAGGAGGTTTAGCTGAGAAGAACAGTAAGAGTAAGCGTTCAGGTGCTGGTGCTATGACCTTAAAGGTGGAAGATCCTCCCCTGGTTCTAACCACCCTGAATGAAGAGTGGGCGAACAAAATGCAGAACATATCAGAGATGTTGAATTCTAACAAAGAAAGAAGGGGGGAAGAGGAAAGTAAAGGCCAAAGAATAAAAAAAGAAGGGCTGCACAAGACGAAAAACCAGAGGCAGCGCTAAGGTGCGAGTGGAATGTGAAAACAACAATAGTTCCACATGAAGGTCCTTATTTAGAATGGAAGAAGGATCGGTAAAGTCGAGAAGCAGAGAGAGGCCAAAGATTCTATTATATAAGAGCGCAAGAGGCAGATTTTATTGGCTTGGTGGAAACTCAAGTGAGGAGTGGAAAGGGTCAAGTAATGGGAAGTGAAGTTTTGCATGCAATCCGCGTAAAAAATGGATAGTAACACCTCTCAACAACATGACCTGTAGTTGGATCTGGAAGACTAATGCTTTCCCTAAAATGAAATTATTCCTGTGGCCTTGCTTTCAGGGTCGGATAGCCACGAGAGAACTTCTTTGGAAAAAGAGACATCATAGAGTTGCCTTCTTGTCCTCTTTGCCACGACAATATTGAACTCTTATTCATATTCTTCGAGACGGTAAAGTGGCTAGGGATGTTTGGAATGCTATTCACATCCCCACAACCATAGAAAACTTTTTAGTGCTTACAGTGAATGATTGGTTGAGACTAAATTGTCAAGGGGATGTCATACCTCCGTGCTGTCCCCTGGAGCATGGTTTTCCCTGTTGTGTGCTGGATCTTGTGGAATCACAGAAAGAACGTGGTCTTCAACTCGACAACAACTCCTGTCCTCAATCTGCTTGGTCGATCTATTGGCTACAATCCCCTATCCTATGGAAGGCGCCCCCCAGAACTCTGTGTAAAGATGTATCAAAGTCCAGAGGTGTAGCCTGCCTGTGACCTCTAGGAGGGTGATGCAAAACCAGGCATACGTATTTCAATTTCTATAAATGCACTTGTTTCCATTTCCTTTATTGTCCAAAATCATCATATTCCAAGCACTTCCATTAATCTCTGTCTTTTGTCTATTATTACAGGTTCTTGTGCTATAATTCAGATCGATTAAAGTTAGTCTGCTCAAACTGTTGAAACTCCAATAATAAGCTACACCGATGAAGAAGAAATTGAACCCCCAGATTCACTCCTTAGAATAATAGAGCGTAATGAAAAGGAAATTGTCCCTCTCCCTGGTAGGGAATTCCAGGACATACCAGGAGGAGGTTGAGAAAGTTAACTTAGGGGAAGATGGGGAGATAAAAGAGGTAAAAATCGGGACATCGTTCTAAAGACACAGCTTATTCAGTTGCTCAGGGAATACAAAGACGTCTTCGCATGGTCTTATGAATGAGGATATGCCTGGGTTAGACACTGACATGGTGGTCCACCATTTTCCGCTTAGAACCGGAATGCAAGCCAGTTAAACAGAAGTTTAGGAGGATTAAAATGGCTGTCCAGTTGAAGATCAAAGAAGAAGTTCAGACTACCAGCCAATGAGTGCGCAAGAGCTGATGATTTCGAAATTACCTCAAGACTACCACCGTGTAACAAAACTAGCTGCGGTTAGGGATTCACTTTCTCCAAGAGCTGCTACGATCACTCATTCTAACTACCAGCTCATTCCTGCTTGTCTTTGAAAGCTGTCCAATCTTTCTTCTCTTATGAAATTCTCGCCCCAGTAGCTATACAGGAGAGGTTCTTACCGTACTGACTCCTCCTTTCCTTACCTTAAATTAAAGAAGAAGGCGAGCTAGCAGATGAGCTAAGCAGCATAGATTTGGAATAGAAGGTGCCTAGCCTTAGCGGATTCCTCCTTCTAAGAGGGAAATAAGACCGGGAAGGACGCATCTAAGAGCTGCTAAAGCAAAGGTAAGAAAGGCAATTGGATTGAATAGTGTCAGGTTATGAGCTCCTTCGTGAGCAGTAAGAGGGCATTCTAACAAAGCAAAGAGAAGAGCCTAAAGTCAGTCAAGCAGTAACGGGGCGAAGGGATTACCGTAGATCGGCCTTTGCCTTTTTCGGGTATTCCATCTTTTTTTGAGACCTGAAGAGTTCTTATTCTTCAATAGCAGTCCCTTGCCCAGCTGGGTCGAGGTACCATGCCTTCTCCTTGCCAGATGGAGAGGGATTCGAATGATGAGAAAGTGCGATACCTACTTTTAATGGTAAATGCTGTAAGCTCCGGCTTTGCGATATGACCCACGGACCGAGCGAGGAAGGTGACCCTCCTTACCTTAGGGCTTCAAGCATTTCGATAGAAAGATGAGTGAAATTCCCAGTTAAGCATTCACAGAGTGCAGAGTTGGTAGGAGGAGGAAAAGACCATAGTCCCATTTGTTCGCTAAAGGTGGGCAGTGGAGTCGGAGGAACTACATCTGTGGAACACAGAAAGAAAGTGGGATTTCGTCCTATATCTGTAAACTATTAGGATCTTTCTAGCTCAGAGTCTCACCCTCGGCTCACTGAACTACCTTTCCATTTCCTTTTCTTTTTGATTGAATTCCCAGCTCAAGGTACATAGATTTAGCTGTTTGAGTGGGGGCATTAGTCAAAAAAAGGCCTAACCGGTGTTAGCAGCTTCTCTGGTCTTGCCGCCTTTGCCCCTCTTCGCTTTTCTCTTGTTTTAGAAGCTGTGATCGGAACTTCTTTCGCGACTCCGGTACTATTGAATATGTTGCCGGAAAGCTAGTCGTACCAGGAACGAGAATATCAGAGTCGACATTACAAGGATAGATGGGATGAAAGGCGAATACAAGACTGCTGCAAGATAGCAACCATTGAACTAGGCAATCCAGCTGCCATCAAGAGCGAAGGAGAGTCAGTCCCGGACTGGCTATCGAGAAGCAAAGCAGCCGCCTTCACTCGGAGTCGGAGTTCTTTCTGAAGCGGATTCTCTCTTATATCATTATCTCTTATATCAAATTCTCAACTCATAAGAATGAAGGCACAGAGAGGTGTAAAATGGTGGTGAAGCACCTTTTTGGGGACTCCTTTTTCTAACTAAGAAAGCAGCAAATCCTTCTCACATATAGCCTTCGGCCTTGCTTAGCCTTATTTACCAGGAAAGATCAGATGGCATCTCTTAGCAAGAAGGGTTAGAATCCATGTGCGTATTCTAATGTCATGTCAAACCTGAAAACAGAAGAGCCAAAGATGGCATGGAGGATCCCCAACCTTCCCCAGCGTCGAAAGGTAAATAAACCTCTCTTTAAGCAGAAAAACAAGGGGGGCGAAGGACCCATTCACGATAGTTTCATCGGCCTTTCTAGATACTTGAAATCCCAAATTCCCCGGGGGAAAGCGCAATCACAACTGTAGAAGCTAATCCTCTTACTAGCGGATTTCCATCTCCTTCTTACTACCGACGCAGAATTGGCCCGCTTTAGCTGGCGAAAGGCACCTTCGGCTAGCTCCAAGTACAAGTACAGCTATGCTAGCGCGGACCTTTACCAGTCAACGCTTTCGGGGTCTAAGCTTTCTCTCCTTAACTTTGCAATCATCCTTCTCGAAAAGCCTTCGTCATTGGGCAGAGTGAGGAAAAAAAACCTTTCTTCCACGACTCTCGCTTGGGTTTTCACTTCAAACTTCATAGGAGTTCTGACCCTCTCGACTTTTTGGTCTGGCCAATTCGAGTGGTAAACGCGGCTTCCAAAGAGGTGGCCTTTGGTCTCGACTTGACTCGAGGGGTCTGATAGTCGGCTAGCCTTTGCCCTTTACCTAGCATACACACATTGAGAGGGACGACTACTAGACAGCACGAGCACTCCTACACTTATATAGAGATTGCTCCCAAGCGCTGAAACAGAACTCAAACTACCTGCAAGTAGCAATTACACTGACTCCGGGGAATAGAAGGTATGGGGAATATAAATAAGGGCTGGGGAAAGCAGGCTCTGAGGCAAGCAACTAGATCAGGGACTGACTCTAAGCTAGAATCCGTAAAGAAGGGAATGACTTTTCACTAAAATGCATGCAATTCTTTCTCCTTTCGCAGGGAGAAGCTAGGGCTATAGACTGTAGGGGTAGGGGAGAAGGAATGGAAAGAAAGCAAAGGGAACTGGCCTTACCTTAGGATTGATACTAGATCGCTTAAAGTTACAATAGGAAAAACTCAAACACTGGGACTCCTGCTTGGGGTGCACACTGAAAAGCTTTAGCCCATATAACAGACTTATGCATGCCAACTATCCAACTTTTACATGCCTTCTTCCCCCAGGTCCTATTAAGATTCAGAATCAGGTAATCCAACTGGGAATATGCTATTGCACTGGTAGCCACAAGGAAGGAAGCCTAGAAAGGGTCAGCGGGGCAATCAAAAAAGACCTGCTTTTGACGCTGGCCAGGCATACTAATTCGTTCGCATAGGCAGACTATCCAACCATGAATTCCTCTTCTTTTCCCGGCGATTGTAAGGATGGAAGGACCACCCGATTCTACATAAGGCTATTCTCGGCTAGTAGATAGAATCATTTCATCAGGCCCGCTCGACTATCCATAACTTTTGGGATTGGCTAAGAGGTTCACGCGGGTTATTATATACTGCTACTGGATTGCTCTCAATCGGCTATCAACTACTTTTTTTTAGGCGGGGAATTGTAACTTCGAATAGAAGTGGGACTGCCCTATATTATATGGTCAAGCCAAGCAAAAAGGAAACTCCCTTTTTGTATCCATTGAATATCTCTTTCAGTGCCCGGTTTCCACAAAAAAGCATTGCCCTTCGTAGCTGCATTAGGAGACATTAGATAGACTCCGGTGATACACTAAGAGAGTCGGCTAGGTAGTACACAACGAGGATTCCCCGCCTGACATCTAGGGCAGTCCCTTTCCTAGATGGAGTAGCTGAAGAACGAGCTAGAAAGAGGATAATTTATTATAGCCAACTCAATTCAAGCAAGAGCTCGAAAAGCAGTGCACTGAAAACAAGTAGCTTAGGCTCTTTGGTCAGGTAGCTTAGGGGAACTTGTTCTCGTTTCTATAGCTTGGTTAGCAGATGGGTAATCAGAGGCCCCTACTTTGAACTAGGTTTGAAACTCTACAAGGTGGGCAAGATGACATATCTATCACCAAGTGCAATGGAGCTTGGACATAACCCATAGATAGAAGTTAGACACCTACATCTTGTTCTCTTTCAGATCCTAGTTTCGTTTCTAAAAAAATAAGAAATGATACCTAGATCACTACTCCTCTTACCTTATTATTATCACCAGTGCGGATCTAGGGAAGACAAAGAAGAAAGATGCTTCTGAGACTATCAAGATATGTAGGTAGCTTGATATGTAGGGGAACTCGATGAACTTCTATGAGTGTAGGTCATAGGAGGTAGTCCATCTGAACTATATATCCCCCCTTCCCTTATGTTGTTGAAAGGCATTCTTCACGTCCCTCGGTGGCTCCATAGACCGAACTCCCTCCTTCTACGCGCCCTACAGATTCTACCAATTGGCCCGAGAGCTACGCCCTTAACTCAAGCTTTCTTCCCAAAGATTCTGTTCCCTAAGGCAAAGTGAATGGCAAGTTCGGGAATGTTTAGGCTTCACATTAATAGAATGAGAAATAGGAAAGATAGCTTGGTTAGGTTCTGAGTCACCAAATACGATTGGTGATCTCCAGAGAAAAAGAGAAATATTTGTATCAAGATTGGTAGATTAGGGGACGGGCTTAGACTTTATTGGCGGGCTTTCCGGGAGACACTAACCCCCTCTATACGAGAGAGCCTTACTGAATAATAAAAAGAAGCTAGAGGCCCACTCTGACTTAGAGTAGTCATCGCGTAAATTCAAGAGGTGCCATCTTGCCTCGCACACCCCGCTCTTTAAAGGTTAGGGTATATATGTCCCCTCTCCCCCCGATATGTTGTCTATCAAGGGAAGGTTCTGGGCCATAGGCTTCTTTAGCTGACAGTAGAGGAGAGTAGAAAGCCATAGGTCGATAGCCCGGTTTTGATTGAATATCCTTACCCGCGCTTCCAGGCTTCCTAAGGGAGTTAGCTTGATCCCCCGGTTCTACCGATGCCTTCCTTCGCTCGGAAATCCAATAACATCGTTGTTAGTCGGGCCGGGGTCACATGGAAAAGTAAGGGTCCGAAGGAGCTGTTGAAACAACTGGTGCTTGCCCGGACCCGGGGGTATTGTCTCAACGAATAAGTTCTTGTAGGAGTGAAGTTTTTATATAATTCGGCAAGCAAAAAAAGAAGAAAAAAAAAGAAATCCATGGTTGATCAGCAGAAGCAGATGCCATAGAACGGTATTCGGCTTCAGCACTAGATCTAAATCTAGATCAGTGCAGCAAGATGTAGCTCATCCCCACTCTCAGTAACTTCATGATGAAAGATGGGAGGAATGAATGGTAAGTATAAGAATGGTCAGTCAGGCGGCAGGGGGAGACAAGACGGTACGCCTACTCCCTAAAGAGATGGAAACCCTACCTATGCAAGATTGAATGCAGTGCTGCTTGGACAACATCATTTAGTACAGTCAGCTAGGAAGCACTAGCTAGGCAAGTCATACTGGGAATGCTGTTCCACACATTGGCTCAATTCTACCTTCCACATCAAATTCTTCCTTCGCCCAGCTGAGAGGTGGCCAGAGAGGACATGCAAACTTTCCAAAGAGATGTGAGAGAGAGGTGGTATGTTTTGACGAATGACTACTCTTTTCCCTTTAGGTGGTATTCTAAAAAAAGCATACAAATCAATAAGAAGTGGTATCTGTTGATGAAATGCCATTGCATGGATCTCCCTCCACAGCAAGAGAAGCATTTGATGGCGAGGTAAAAGCACAAGGATGAATGCCCTTGGTCCTCTCTTTGATAGTCCGATTCGTACATCAAATAATTCATGTAGTAGATCGATCTAGTGATTGGTCAATGACATGCGAGTTACATGATTGATCTGCAAGGGAGAATCAATGCGATTAGACAGGAAGGCTAGCTTGAATGAACAGTAGCACAGGTATAGGACTTCGAAGCTTCTTTGACCACTGACATATCAATGAATGGAACTGAAAGACGAGAGTGAAAGAGCGGGAGCACAAACGAGGTAGCTTATGCTTTTTTTCATCCTCACTCGAGGGAGATCTAGCCACTCCTACTACTAGCTTCCTAACTCGGATAGAAAGCAACTCACTATAAAAAACCTAACAGAAGAATAAGGATCAACGAACCGGGGGGAGCAAACCACCACTGCTGATATGGAATTCTATTTCCACTTTCAGTTTCACCTCTCTTCTCGAATGTGTGCGGACCTTGTCTCCTCGCTGGCCGTCATCCCGGCCCTTCTACTTCGTGGTCTTTTTACCTCTACTTGTCAATTGAGCTAAGCTAGTTCGAACCCGTATGTCAGCAACCCCTTCTTTCACAAGGGATTTGTCCTACTCCTACTGCCTGGAAGAGTGATTTCTTACCTCTCCTTTGGGTCCTGGATAGCTTCGGTGACTGGACTTCTCATCCTTCTGCTTCTGTCCTTAGTTACAATCAAAATTGGGGACAAGCACTACCGTGAAAAGGTCCGGTCTCGTACTAAAACAGACTTTTTGATTCCAACGCACTTCACTCTTGTCCACATCCGAACTGGATCCTTTCCATGTCTTATAGGTGCATGCAGGCAGCTTGAGATCGAACTTCTACTTCGTAAACTCAGCCTCATCCGAAGCGAGGAATCAATCTATCTTTTCCGCTAGCCTTTTCCTTTTTTAGTATTAGAATAGAATCTAGCTCCTGCATCTTCATTCGATAGCTTTGAATGCGGGGAATCTCGCAATACTCAGAAAGGCCTGTCAGCGATAGACTATCAAAATATAGTTTATAGTTTTTGAATGCGTCAAAACCAAGTAGTCGCTCCCTGACCCATACACCTATTGTAATGTCGGTCAACGAGGTAAAGAATCAGAATCGGAATCAAGAGTACTTTCCTAAGATAAGAAGCTAGATAGAAGATAAAAAAAGAATCCCTTTCGAGCAGAGAAGAGAATGCCGAGAGATTGATTGGCAGCAGAAGCGGTTGACTCGTCAGAATTGAAATCTTTTTTGTCTCCCTTCCACGTATATTAAGTTAAGATCATCTCTCTACCAATGCAGTTGGTTGTTCGTTGCACTCACCCTTGCCCCATTGTGATAAAGGCCCTACCAACAAGAGGTCCTACTTTACGCATTCAGTACTAGCTCCAGCAAGGGGCTCCTCCGTGTCCCCTTGTCTCCGCGAATGCTACATGACAAACTCAGCTCTTCCACCTTGCTTTCCTGATTCCGATTAGATAGTGGATGAGCTGAGTGGGA